GGTCGAGGGTTCGACTGCCTCCTCGCCCACAATCAATCATCCCTAAAGGGGTGATCAATTCTCCTTTCTTACAGAGAATTTTATCACGATCTAACAAGCCCACGTCTCTCTCGCGAGCAAATCTTTTCTTCATTATCAGAATAATGATACCATAGGAAAAAACAAAAAAGAAGGGCATTTTTTTTCGCCTAGATACTTAAATGTAGTAGCAGGGGTTGTTACTGCACAACCCCAATTGTGCATCGTGCGGAAATAGTTATATCTCCTCCGGAATAGACGAGTGATCATTTTCCTAGCAAGTGATTCTGGGTGCGAAAAGACAAATACAAGCTAGATAGGAGAATGTCAGGATCAATTCCCGAAAAAGATATAATTATTTCATTATAAGTTGCAGAAACAGACTAGTTGGGACAATAGAACCGGCTTTTAATACACAAATCATTTGAAAAGCAATTTCGTGTCACAACTTGAAATGAGTCTAAAATAAGGTATTCTGTGTGATCCCGATAATGGGATCTATTAATATACCCGATAGGATTGATGCTAGTGCACGAATAATCATAGCTATTTCGATAGAACTTTTCGAAATTGAAGTTGATGAAGAAACTAATGAATTTTGTATATAAATTGTGGATGTGCCGCTCCTCTCATTCTTCCCAGTGAACATTAATTTAATTATTTTTAGATAATAATATATAGAAATGACACTTGTGACGAGCGCTATCGGAACTGATGGGTACGAACCAGCTTTCCATCCATGCCAAAAGAGATAGAGTTTACCAAAAAAACCGGATGGTGGAGGGATACCCCCTAGGGATGGTGAACGTAGAACTGGAGAGAATGTTAGAACAGGATCCTTCATGTATAATCCCGCATAATCCCTAATATTATCAGTTCCGGTTCGTAAACCAAATGAAGTGATACGAGCAAAAGTTCCTAGATTCATGAGTATATGAATGAACGTATAAGTTATCATACTTGCATAACCATTCTCGGGGTCTGCAGCAAGTATTCCAATCATAATATATCCAATTTGGCTTATAGAAGAATATGCTAGCATACGTTTCATGCTTATTTGAGTAACGGCAATTAGATTTCCTAATATCATGCTAAGAGTAGCTAATACCCCTAAAGCGATATGCCATTCACCGGAGAAATATGGGAAAATAATACCGAAGAGTCGTGTAGATAAAGCTAGAGCTGCTACTTTAGAGGTAGCAGAAAAAAAAGCAACGACTGGTGTAGGAGAGTTAGAGTCGAAAAGAAGATTTTCGATCTTCCCGCTCATTCAGAACCGTGCATGAAATTCTTACTTCACACGGCTCCTGGTTCATAAGAGATTTCTAACTAGTATTGCTCCTAGAACCTTCCTCGTGTATGTTTCAAATCCATTTTTCCTTGAATAATTCATAATCATTCAATATGATTACTAATTGTTAACTTCTCGAGGAATCCTTCATCATTTGTTTAGATTACCCACCAGTAGTTTCGTTTCGGATTCTTGCTTGTTTATTCCTATTCCGTTTTGCTCCCGAAAGACATATGCCATGTTTGTAGACATCACGTTATAATAATGCAAACATATTTGATTAGCATCCATGGCTGAACGGTTAAAGCACCCAACTCATAATTGGCGAATTCACAGGTTCAACTCCTGTTGGATGCAAACGAGAGGCAGACAGGGCAGAAGGAAACACGTCTGAATAACTAGGTACTATAAATAAAAAAAAAACTTGAATTGAACCCTCTTACGGTAACGAATAAATTAATAAACTATACAGGAACTATAATAAAAAGTAAAAATTATTTATTTTCTAAGGGTGGTATGGAGAAACACAAGTTGCCACTTATTTGAAGAAGTAAAAAGGAAAGGGCAAAAAAGATATTATGGACAAATCAAAAAATCAGGTGCTTACTGAAAAATCTATTCGTCTGTTGCAGCAAAACCAATATACTTTTGACGTAAACCCAGAATTGACTAAGAGTGAAATGAAAGATTGGATTGAAAAATTTTTCAAGGTTAAAGTGAAGGGTATGAATAGTCGTTGACTACCGGGTCGAAGAGGAAGACGGAGGGGTAATAAACTGGGATTTTCGGATTCCGTACGCCGCAAAAGAATGATTGTTACACTTCGTAATAATGACGTTATCCCACTTTTTCTAAACTAATTTTTTTCTAACCATCTATTAAACTAGACCGACATTTCATAAGAAGAGGAAAAAGAAGTATGGCTATATGACTATATAAGGCCTATACCCCTGGCACACGCAACCGGGCCATTTTACGTTTCGGAGAGGCAACGAGGTACGAACCCGAGAAGCAGTTAACCTATCGGAAGATCTCTAAAAACGGACGTAATAATAGGGGGATTATTACTAGTAGACACAGAGGGGGCGGTCACAAGCGGTTATACCGTAAAATTGACTTTCGACGGGACAAGATAAACATTGTTGGTAGAGTAGCAAGTATTGAATATGATCCCAACCGCAACGCATATATCTGTTTAATCAATTACATAGATGGCGATAAAAGATATATTTTGCACCCTTGGGGGATAGGGGTTGGAGATGTTGTAACATCTAGCCCTGAAGCATCTGTTTCAAATGGAAATGCCCTACCTCTGAGTGCGATTTGATTATTCGATTCACGTATTCGGAAAGTAATCGATTGGGCTAGAGACTGAGCCTATGAACCTAGCACTAATTCAAGATTGTTGAATCTTTTGGAATAAACCTCATTGGGGCGACTAAGGAGGAACAGTAGCGGGTGATAAAGTCTAATAGCATTTAAATACCTATTAACTTGCAAGGGTAGGATAATACGGAGATAGATAAATAATCTTGAGCTTGAAAAAACGAGCATAGGGGCAATCTTTGTTCATATTCAATGTGGACGGGGTACGGGTAACTCACAACATTCGATATGACGGTCAGAGGCAGTATCGAAGCTATAGAGTGAAATAAAAGTAAGAATACTTTTGCCGCATGAAAATCTGTTTGAATTGATGCGAAAGGGAGATATTTCCTAAGTTATCCATAACATTGAATAATGTTAACGTGAATCATTAAAGTCATCAATTCTGTTGCTGAATTATTGAAGGGAAGCCAGGTGCAGGCAAGGAAGCCGAGGATATAGATATGGGCCTGGAATCTTTTTTCTTTATTTTCAAAAACATCGATTCCATTTGGTACTATCGAGACCTAACGCGAGCGCTCAGCAACAGCGAAAAGTCTCGTTTTTTATATCCGGAAAGCTGTATGCCCTGAAAGAGGCTTGTACAGTTTGGGAAGAGATCTCTCCCAATCATTTTCTAGTCATTACGGGATAGTAAGAAGGGGAGGTGGATCTACTTCAACCAAGATACCCTTGGGTACCACTATACATAATGTAGAAATGAGACCTGGGAAAGGTGGACAATTAGTTAGAGCAGCTGGTGCAGTAGCAAAAATAGTTGCAAAAGAGGGTCAATCGGCTACACTGAGACTACCTTCCGGTGAAATTCGATTAATATCTCAAAATTGTTTAGCAAGTGTGGGGCGAGTTGGAAACGTCGATACTAACAATGAAGGCTTGGGGAAAGCTGGATCTAAGCGCTGGTTAGGCAAACGTCCTAAAGTAAGAGGTGCGGCTACGAACCCTGCGGATCATCCTCACGGAGGGGGAGAAGGCAGGACATCGATTGGCAGGAAGAAGCCATCAACTCCTTGGGGATGTATTGCGCTTGGAAAAAGAAGTCGGAAAAATAAAAAATATAGTAATCCACTTATACTTCGTCGACGCAAGAATTATTGATAGATAGGTATATTTAAGTAGGAGGGTAATTAGCCACGGCATGTTCATCAAAGAAAGGTCCTTTTGTAGCCAATCATTTAATACGAGAAATTGAAAATCTTAATGTACGGAGAGAAAAAAAGTTAGTAATAACCCGGTCTCGCGCCTCTGCAATAGTCCCTAGCATGATTGGTCATACTATCGCTGTTCACAACGGACGAGAGCACCTACCCATTTATGTAACTGATCGTATGGTGGGTCACAAACTAGGAGAATTTGTACCCACTAGGAATTTCCGGGGACACGCCAAAAGTGATAAAGGGTCTCGTCGATGATTAGGAAATTATATTTCATGGAAAACAAAGAGAAATCAGAAGTAGGAGCGCAAGCTTTGGCAAAAAATATCCGTATGTCGGCTACTAAAGTGCGGCGGATTATCGATCGAATCCAGGGTTGTTCATACGAAGAAGCACCTGTATCACCTGAATTTATGCCTCATAAAGCATGTTACCCTGTATCAAAATTAGTTCTTTCCGCAGCTGCAAATGCTAGTACTAATCTTGGATTAAGTAAATCCAATTTGTTCATTAGTGAGGCCTGAGTGGACAATTCCACTTATTTAAAAAGATTTCGTCCTCGAGCTCAAGGCCGCGGTTATCCAATAAGGAAACCCACTTGTCAAATAACAATTAAGTTAAATTCGAGGTTGACTAGAGAGAGAAATAAAGGGTAGATAAGTTGATAAGTATTGAGGACGTATTGAGAAATAGAAGCATATCCAATAAAAACTAATCTAATATTGAATCGAGGACAATTATATATGGGGCGAAAGATTCATCCACTCGGTTTTCGACTCGGTGTAAATTAGAAGCATTATTCTTACCGGTTCGCCCAGATGAAAGATTATCCAAAATTTATGGAGGAAGATAGAAGAATACGCACCTCCATTGAAAGGTATGTGGAAAAACACGTGAAGGATTCTTCTAATTATGGCGGGATTGGGCATATAGAGATTCAGCGAAAAACGGATCCCATTCGGATTGAGATACATACAGGCTTTCCCGATCTACTCGTTGAGGAGCATAGTCTAGGGATTGATCAAATGAAAAGCGATATCGAACATATGTTAGGTCTCGGGAATAGAAAGCTTCGAATAACTCTTAACAATGTTACTCAACCATACGGGGAACCAAAAATCCTAGCAGAACATGTTGCTTCACAGTTAAAAAATAGGGTTGCTTTTCGAAGGACTATGAAGAGAGCTATCGAACTAGTTGGAAGAACCAGTAATAGGGGTATTAAGATCCAAATAGCCGGACGCCTCAATGGTAGTGAAATGGCTCGAGTCGAGTGGGCCAGGGAGGGCAGAGTTCCTCTCCAGACTATTAGGGCCCGTATAAGTTATTGCTACCACCCGGCTCAAACGATTTATGGGGTTTTAGGCATAAAAATTTGGATATTCCGGGATACTGAATTATCCCTCTCCATAAGAAATGAAACTCTTTGATAAATCCTGGTGAAATCCACGACAGCTTCATTCTATTCCAATTCGAACAATCTACACTCACTTTTTCTTTCAAATAAAAAAAAATCTTTGCTATGCTTAGTGTGCGACCCGTTCAATCAAAAGCTCTTCACCCATAATGAAAACTGATTAATTGCTCGATAAATCTCCGGTGTCAAGTCCTGGAATGAGTGCCAGACACGGAGCGTAATTGTATCGACGCAAAGTTTCTATCCACGGGAGAATATTTTTTCTAGCGAAGCCGGAAGTGGTATCAATTTATGGATACTATGAATAAAGAAAAAAAAGAAGAGATATAATTTGATCTTCTTTCAAGATCGTATGGTTAACCATTCAACTCCCAAAAAGCAGTGTGATATAGCATAATTATCGAAACTATTCTAATTATCGTAGTCTTAAAATAGAGCTTCGAGTCAGCTGGCACTAACAAAAATGACTCAATGAAATTGAGACTGGGGGAGGCTCCGTTGCAAGGGGGGGGGACCCAAACGTTTGCTTTAAGAGACTAGACGAACGATGAGACCTCCGGATTGTATTGAGTCGATAAATGCCAATGATTCGGTGGATGGGGTGGCGACAGAAGCCCAAGCTTCGTTGAATCGAAGTGGAAAGTAGCTTTTTTTTTCTTAAAAAAAAAAAAGAGATCGAGCTCATTTTCGCCCGTGGGTTCAATACCAAATAATATATGAACGCTTGGAACTAGATGAAGTAGAAAGATTCAAGGAAGATAAAAACCAATCTTTTAATTAGAAGTTCTTTCAGCTAGCAGTCGATAGGTCTACGATGCAGAGAGAAGCGGTATTGAATTTATGAGGAGCCGGTTGAGGGGAAACCTCCATGTCCGGTTTTGTATCAGAGATGGAAAGGTTCTATTGCCATCGACTGTAACCCCAAACGAACTAAATTCCGTAAGCAACATAGAGGACGATTAAAAGGAATATCTAATCGCGGTAATACTGTTTCTTTTGGAAAATTTGCTCTCCAGGCTCTCGAACCTGCATGGGTTACAGCTAGACAAATAGAAGCGGGAAGGAGAGCAATAACGCGCTATGCTCGTCGGGGTGGGAAGTTATGGATACGCGTCTTCCCCGATAAACCAATCACTATGAGACCCGCTGAAACGCGTATGGGATCAGGTAAAGGATCTCCAGAATATTGGGTATCCGTAGTTAAACCAGGCCGAATAATTTACGAAGTAAGTGGAGTATCGGAAGATGTAGCTAGAGCTGCTATGGGGATGGCTGCTCACAAGATGCCTATACTTACCCGAATAGTGACCGCCCTGAAATCGTGATACTTGAAGAAGGGAAATTGAGTTTCCTATTCAACGTAGGGCGCGATACTACATAATTGAAAATTTTTCTATTTACGTCTCAGAGACACAGAAGTGCAAACACTCATAATGTCATTATTATTAATATCTGCTACGACGATAATAAACATCTAAAAGAGTAATAATCAAACAACTTGGAAATAATAACAATCGTAATGATAGTAATATTCATAATTATCATTACGATCGTTACTAGAGTAACCATAACCATTGGTATTATTTATTACTGCTCCGGCAACACCAACAATCTATCTATTCACCGACGCGTACATGAGTAGCGTGATGAAGCATATCTTCTTAATTCGGATATAGATACAAAACTAAACCTATAATCTTTCGTGATTAATAAATGATTCAAACTCAAAGTTATTCAGATGTAGCAGACAATAGCGGAGCCCGGAAACCAATGTGTATTCGAGTGCTAGGGACCGGTAACCGTAAATACGCGAATACGGGTGACACTATTATAGCTGTGGTCAAGGAAGCGGTACCCAATATGTCTCTGAAAAGATCAGAAGTGGTTAGAGTAGTGGCAGCGTGTACCCGTAAAGAGATGAAACGAGATACTGGAATGATTCTTAGATTTGATGACAACGCAGCAGTTGTTGTCAATCAAGAGGGGAATCCTAGGGGAACCAGGATCTTCGGTCCAGTAGCTAGGGAATTGAGAGACTATAATTTTGCTAGAATAGTCTCATTAGCCCCCGAAGTGTCGCAGTAACTGGGAAATAGAATGAATGAAAATTGTCGATTACTGCTTTGAATATATAAACTTAATCTTTCATCAAACATATAGAATCTGTTTCAATGAGCCGATACGTTTGGATGTCACGAAGAGACAGAATCTAGTAAGGGACAGATGAAAAAAAATATATATATATTTTTTTTTACTACTTATTAGCATGGTGAAAAGAAAAAAAAACGAAGAATTAGGAATCATTCTAATATTAATAACTACTGATTGATATTTCACGAATAACGATACCATTTCTACCATGATTACTACCACACGAAACGCTAATACGCGAAGGAAGGTTACGATTCGGATACCTGCTACTAAAATGACTAGGTGTATTGGACGAATCCTATTGGAGGAGGGTTTTGTGAAAAATGTTGCAGAACATAAGGAAAATATGAAAGAGTTTCTGGATGTGAGTCTGAAACATTAAGGTAAGAAAAGGGAGCCATATATTACAACTATTAAACGTATTAGTAAGCCTGGCTTGAGAATATATTCTGATCATCAAGGAATCCCAAAAATATTGGGCGGTATGGGAATTGTAATTCCACCAACATCCTGCGGACTTGTGACAGATCGAGAGGCTCGACGAAAAAAAATTGGGGGGGAAATCCTATGCCACGTTTGGTGATTCTTAAACGGACAATTACTTACTGTGGAAACTATTGGGTCTTATAATGAATATTAGTGGTAGTAAACGAGTCAGTAATTTTTAAACGAGATCCGTTAATAATAGGGGAGGTTTATCTCTGTCGAATGATTAAGAAACAGAATCTTATTGACATGGAGGGTACAGTTACAGAATCACTTCCCAATGCCATGTTTTGAGTGTGTTCAGATAATGGATGCCAAGTCTCGACTCATATATCGGGAAAGATCTGACGTAATTACATAAGAATATTACCGGGAGATAGGGTAAGGGTCGAATCAAGTCCTTATGATCTTACCAAAGGATGTACCATTTACCGTCTCAGAAATAGGCCAACAAATGGCAGTCAATAGATTTTTTTTTGCTATTGCTACTACTTTCAAAGAAATTGTTTGTTCATAATTGTTTTTACAATATGATTAATAACAAAAACCAAAAAGGGAGGAGAACGCCTGTCGAATCTCTGAATAGATTTACCCAATTTAATTAAGGTTATAGCTACGAAAATTCGTGCCTCCATTCGTAAAATATGTGAGAAATGTCGACCGATTCGTAGACGTAGACGAATCATGGTAATCTGCTGCAATCCGAAGCATAAGCAGAGGCAGGGATAATGGGGAGACTCGCGGGGTGGAGACAAATATAAATTAACCATAGCCTGTTCATTATGAACAATAAATCAACTATGTCAAAAACTTTGAAAAAGATTCGTTTCCGTAAGGGGAAGCGCGGAGTACAAAAAGGAGTTATTCACATTCAAGCAAGTTTTAATAATACCATTATTACTGTTACGGATGTTCGAGGATAAGTTGTTCTTCGGTGTTCTGCCGGTGCTTGCGGATTCAAGGGTACACGCAAAAGTACACCATTTGCTGCTCAAGCTGCAGCAGAAAATGCTATCCGTGCTTCGGTGGATCGAGGTCTGAAACAGGCAGAAGTAATGATGAGCGGACCCGGTCCAGGGAGAGATACTGCTTTACGGGCTATTCGCAGAAGCGGTATAATCCTCAGTTTCGTACGTGATGTGACTCCCATGCCATATAATGGGTGCAGGCCCCCCAAAAAGAGACGTGTCTAACTATTAGTCATTATTAGTTATTATTAGTTATTATTAGTTATATTAAAGACGAGGGATTTCTTTATGCTTAAGGATGAAACTTCGATCTCTACCCAGGTAATTCAATGGAAATGTGTCGAATCCAAGGCAGAAAGTAAGCGTCTTCATCACGGTCGCTCCGTTATATCCCCCTTTAAGAGAGGCCAAGTCAATACTGTAGGGATTGCTATGCGTAGAGCTTTGCTAGAAGAAGTCGGAGGCGCAAGCATAACATGTGCAAAATTTGAGGGAGTGATACATGAGTATTCTACAATAACGGGTATTTAAGAGACAATACATGATATTTTAGTGAATCTAAAAGAAACTGCACCTAGAAGCGACTCTAATGATTCTAAAGAAGCATTTTTATCTGTAACTGGTCCCAAAAGAGTAACTGCTGGTGACACATCGCTACCACCATCTGTCAAAATTATTGATGATTCGCAATATATAGTTACTATTACCCAACCAATATCTGTAAATATCGAATCAAGGATTGAAAAGGATTGTGGGTATCGTATAGAAGACTTTAATGGATACAGAGATGGAGAATTTCCCGTTGATGCTGTACCTATGCCTGTCCGAAACGTGAATTATAGTGTCCATCCCTTTGGAAGTGGTAGAGAGATGCGAGAGATATCATTCATTGAAATATGGACTAATGGTAGTCCGACTCCAAACGAAGCACTTTGCGAGGCTTCTAAAAACCTCATAGACTTATTGATTCCTTTCCTGCACACGAAGCACGAAGATGTTCCTCATTTCGAGGATAAGCAAGATTCTTCCGACTTAACGATATTATCTTCGCAATTGATTGGTGTGGGTGAATCAGAGGGAGAACTTCTTAGAAATACATTCATTGACCAACTTGAATCACCCGCTAGAGCTTTTAATTGTCTCAAACGTGCCGAGATACACACAATCACTGATTTACTCAATCATAGCCGAGAGGATTTACTAAAAATAAAAAGCTTTGGAAAAAAATCTGTAGATCAGGTTTCGAGAGCTTTATGGGAACGTTTCGCCACAGAGTTACCAAGTAACAATGCACGTGTGGATTAAGATAAGTAAGCAGTAGATTCAAAATCATCTTATTTAGAAGCCAATTCATATCTTGTCTGCTGCATCTTTTTATTCTCAATATTATTGAAAAAACAGAAGTGACTGAGCAATTAATTTCTGTGACATAGACGAAAAAGATGGGGAAAAAGAATAAGAAAAAAAATCTAGAAATTAGATTATTGACTATTAATCATCTTGTAGTAAAGGAGAAGAATTACTTCTCTAAAATAATTTTGAACTTTTTGATCCAAACATAAATAAGTCTAGGGAGATATTGTATCGTAACAATTACTCCCTAGCCTAAGTATATGTTTCAAGTTCGTAGAAAAATAACCAAATTGATTTTGAAATAGTCCCAAAGTTAAAGATCCATCAATGGGTAAAGTTGCTCCAATGCCTAACCAAATAGCGACCGCGGTACCAATTGCAAAAACTGTTGTGGCTACTGGACGTCGGAATGGATTCTGAAATTTATTGACATTTTCGAGGAAAGGGATAGTCAACGAACCTGCAGGTACTGACGCCATCAGAAGGACACCTAATAATTTATTGGGGACTGTACGGAGTATTTGGAATACAGGAAAGAAATACCACTCAGGTAATATCTCCAAAGGAGTTGCGAAAGGATTTGCTGGTTCACCAATCATTGATGGTTCTGGAACTGCCAAACCTACGGTACATGCAATGGTCCCTAAGATTACCACAGGAAATATATATAAAAGATCATTGGGCCAAGCAGGTTCTCCATAATAATTATGTCCCATACCCTTAGCTAATTTCGCTCTCAAAACAGGATCATTCAGGTCAGGTTTCTTTGTTATCGGGATGGACCTCGTACTCCCCCATAAGAATCGAACATGAGAATTTATTCTCATACGGCTCGAGCAAATCCTTAGGCATCTTACTCCACGAGAATCGGTAGACAAAATAAATAATTATTGCTTTCTAATAGTTTTTGACGCCCCTTCTTCAAGAAAGAGGAGGGAAAAAGAAAACAAGGAACACGGCGAAGAGTTAGTCTGCGAAGTGGCTTATCACCCGAGTCAGCCTAATCACTTGATACGAAGCTTCTTGGATTATCTTGTATCCCATACATCATGTATCGTGCCATTGCTAATAGATATGAGATGATCGCGAACTACTACCAGTATAGGATCTTAACTTGTTATGACTTCGGCTATATCTCTCTTTAGATCGTTTTTTTACCCCGACGGTTGTTTCTACGGATAATATAATAATATTGGACGCAAGAGAAATGGATGCGGCCTAAAAACCATGTGTTCTAAAACTTCACACTACCCCGATTGGATATGTATAGGTTTTTACGGAGCCTTACAAAACAATTAGTTTGATCATGGGGAGAATTCTCCAAAGAATTTTCTTGGCTTGGGAAGAAGGATCCTACCTACATCCAAGTTTCGATTCCTGATACTAAGATTAGGAAAAGTTGGGAAAGAGACACACCTTCTGGTGCAGCAGCATTCGATTCGATATTTGCGTAGCCTACGCGTTTTGAGACAAGTCACACACTCCCATAATCCACTATTTTACCTTTTAACGCTTCAATCTTTTCATCTCGCCCGATAGTCCGAGACAAGAACTCAATCCGCTAGATAACTTTTCATCTGCTTCAATGGGAGGCACCAGCGGCAATAGAATAGTAACCTTTTAAGAAATTAGAGATTAAGGTCCTGCAGCGATGCAGAGATCATTATCTTTCACTCTTGAATCATAAATCATGAAGGACCCGGAATGCCTTGTTTACGGATCATTGGGAAGTGCATTAGCATAGAAACAGCAGTAAGAAGCGGCGATACGAAAGTATGTAAACTGTAAAAACGAGTTAATGTAGATTGACCTACACTAACACTTCCTCGTAATAACTCTACTAATGAAGATCCTATTAGAGGAATAGCTTCGGGTACACCGGTTACTATCTTAACTGCCCGATAACCAATTTGATCCCAGGGTAAGGAATATCCAGTTACACCAAAAGACACAGTTAGTACAGCTAGAATTACACCAGTAACCCAAGTTAATTCGCGAGGTTTCTTAAATCCTCCCGTGAGGTAGACACAAAATACATGCAGAATCATCATTAGGACCATCATACTTGCCGACCATCGATGAACGGATCGGATTAGCCATCCAAAATTCACTTCAGTCATTATATATTGAACAGAAGAAAAAGCTTCTGTAACAGTCGGACGGTGATGAAAGGTCATAGCAAAACCGGTGGCTACCTGGACCGAAAAGCGGGTCAACGTGATTCCCCCCAAACAATAGGATATGTTCACGTGAGGAGGAACATATTTACTAGTAATGTCATCAGCAATTGCCTGAATTTCGAGACGCTCTTCAAACCAATCGTATACTTTAGCGGGATGGGTAAGCTTTTCCAACTCCCCCTTCGTAAACTGTACATGAGGATTTGCTCTCATACAGCTTAAACAAAAATGTTTGAGTAACCGTTCATTCTGTTAGTAGTCACTTGGCGTTAGGAAAAAAAATAGGATAATATCCTCGCCATCTTTCAGTTTATAAAATAAAGGAAACAGTGACTTAGCCGGCGGAAACCTCGGGAATACATTTTGCCTCAATCTCATGTTAGCTTTTAATCATCATTCATGATGATAACAAATATTATTAGCATCTTGAGAAATCTTTTCATCTTATCGATGGATTTATCCATAAAAAACTGGGATAAAAAAAATGAATAGAGATTGCCTCGTTCCAATCTGATTGTTTGAGCATCTACGAACCTTGGATTTCTACTATACCCCGATACATTCTCTTATTAGTAGGTAAGAAGATCTAATGGGCAGCAATTCTTCTACCACCCTGCATATATGTGGAACAATACATGTTTTGCATGACTATGGTCGTCCTTTCTTATAGAATCTAGTAGATAATCGATTAAGAAGTACTTCATTTTTCTGATAGTTTCCTGATCAAAACTCAAGTTCTTGTACTTAGTATCGAGTAACAGTCTTGTCACGAAATTTGAGTAGTAGATTAGTGCAAATTAATCATAGTCCCAACCTTATCAATCAATATCCAGTTTCTTGCGCTTTTGGTGCTAATCATTCGACTGCTACCTAGCAAGATAATAATGTCTTGTTCAAATGAACAAAAAAAAATAGATTGTCTATTTGTTGAACCAGATTGGTTGCGACGAGTCACACACCCGTATTATCAAAATCTTTGAGGTAAAAATTTGCGCAATTTAACTACCTTTTGGGGTTTATGAAAAGTCTTTCTTTGCGAACCCCTAGCTGTTATAGTAGTGGGGTTCGCCATACCAATCCGACCTTCTTTTTTACCAACTTATCGGAATACCGTCCAATAGAACGGATGAGTTGTAAATTTCCAGAATAGTGACTAAGAATACTGCGAATAAAGCCATAAAAAATCCCATTAGGGGAGTAGTTCCCCAACCAGGAGCAACTTTCCCATATTCTGAGTTAAGAGGTTTCAGAATTATTCCTAAAAGACTGATTCTGGGTTTACCCTTAGGGGTGTCATCAATAACTTTTGTAGCCATAGAGCTTATTCAATTGATTGAACTTTGCTGACTTTGTATACTATTATATCGGATAAGAACTAATATTTCTTGGGTTACATAGCAACGGAAACTGCAACTTCGGTCGCTATCTTTATATCCTGTTCACCCGTTAGCTTTACCGGTCACGCTTCGTATACCGCTTTCGGTCAACCCTCTAAGGAACTCAGAGACCCTTTCGAGGAACATGAAGATTAGTTAGACTGAGAGACCTTCCTGCAGAAGGTCTCTGATTAGTTCTATTTTCCTTCCCATAATCTCGCTCATGCGACGAAAATAGTTAAGGAAAGATCGTTACTTTCCCTTGTTAGGAACTTTGGGTGGTTCTCGAAAAAAAATGGCAAAGAATATTATACCTGAAGTGGCTACCAATAAAAATGTATAAACCAGTGCTTCCATGGATTCGACCGTAGAATAGTATTTTGAAGATATCTTTCATACTAATTAGAATAATATTATTACTCCTTCAATCCTTTCCTTTCTTCTTCTAACTTGAACCCAGACTATTCAATTAGAATTAGATTGACCGGTTAGAGTTCAACAAACCAAGTATTTCTTTGATGGGGAGGGGTTTTGTTTTCATGGGGTGTACTCCCATTAGTAAATAAAAATGAAATCCTCTTGGAATCCTGCCCCGATAAGTTGGGAAAAGACCTTTCAAATCAAACAGCCTGTCTCTTAGTACTGGGATCCCCCAACTTTTGGAATGCTCCGAATTCAACTTGAGCGTCTAGATCAGGATCAATACCAGCAAACACGTCTCTGAATAAAGTTCTTGCGCCGTGCCAGATGTGGCCAAAGAAAAAAATGAGAGCGAATGTGGCGTGACCAAAAGTAAACCAACCTCGGGGGCTACTTCTAAAAACACCGTCTGATTTCAAAGTGGCACGATCAAATTCAAAGATCTCACCTGATTGGGCGCGTCTAGCATATTTTTTAACCGTAGCGGGATCGCTAAAGCTAGCACCATCTAGTTCACCGCCGTAAAACTCTACGGTTACACCTACCTGCTCAACACTGTATTTTGATTCCGCTCGTCTGAATGGAACATCGGCTCTTACGATACCTTCGCCATCCACTAAGACTACCGGGAATGTTTCGAAGAAAGTAGGCATGCGGCGTACAAACAGCTCATGGGCTTCTTTATCCTTAAATATAGCGTGACCTAACCAACCAACAGCTATCCCATCGCCATTGTCCATTGCACCTGCTCTGAACAACCCACCTTTGGCGGGGTTGTTACCAATATAGTCATAGAAAGCTGATTTTTCTGGGATCTTAGACCAAGCTTCGGATAGACTTAGATTTTCAGCTTTACTAGAACGGATTCGTTGATCTATCTCTTGTTGAAAATATCCCTGATCCCATTGATAACGGGTGGGGCCAAATAATTCAATTGGAGTGGCGGCAGAACCGTACCACATGGTTCCAGAAACTACAAAAGCGGCGAAAAAAACAGCAGCGATACTGCTAGATGACACGGTTTCAACATTCCCCATGCGTAGAGCTTTGTATAATCGTTGGGGAGGACGAACACTGAGGTGAAATAAACCAGCTAATATACCTAGAACTCCCGCTGCTATATGGTGCGAAGCTATTCCTCCCGGAACAAATGGGTCGAAACCTTCAGCTCCCCAAGCCGGATCTACGGGTTCTACTTTTCCAGTCAATCCATAGGGATCTGATACCCAAATACCGGGCCCGAATAAACCAGTTACATGAAATGCTCCGAAGGCAAAGCAAAGTACTCCTGAAAGGAATAGGTGAATTCCAAATATTTTTGGTAAATCTAAGGATGGTTTTCCCGTGCGATCATCGCGAAACAGATCCAGGTCCCGATAGACCCAGTGCCAGATAGCAGCTAGAAACAGTAAACCAGATAGTATGATATGAGCTGCGGCTACACCTTCGTAACTCCAGATACCCGCATCAGTTACGGTATCTCCAGTAATGCTCCAACCTCCCCATGACTTTGTTACTCCAATACGAGTCATAAATGGGATGACAAACATACCCTGTCTCCACATCGGATCAAGAACGGGATCGGATGGGTCAAAAACGGCTAATTCGTAGAGAGCCATTGAACCCGCCCAGCCAGAAACCAAAGCAGTATGCATCAGATGTACGGAAATTAGACGACCAGGATCATTTAGTACAACAGTGTGAACGCGATACCAAGGCAAACCCATGAAAAACCCCTTTCTTGGATATTGGAGATGAGTGAACACTACGTAACTTTCTCGCGATGTAGGCTTGCGATACGAATAAAGAAAAAAACAATAAATTGTTGCATAAAATATCTAAATCAATATTCTGGTTTATTACTAGAGCGCTATCAGTAGAAAGAAACAAATAATCTTTTTATTTTACTGATAAACATCTGTATCTACTTTTCCATCTCATCTATTTGCACAAATAGGTTGGGTTGTATAGGAAAAGCCAAGAACCTTTCTCCCAGGAACAAGAAAGACATGGATATTTTAGCACCTACATTATTTAGATAACAATGTAGAGATTGGTCCCATTAAAAGCCGTCAATACCTATTAAATTCACAGTTTTTTTGTCCCCTACACCGTCGCGTGTTATAATGTGGCATAAGCTTTTTATCGCTTTAGCTTCTACGTTCCCACTTTAGAGATAACTATAAAAAGTTTTCAATAATTTCTGCATGCCAATTGGTGTTCCAAAGGTGCCCTTTCGTCTACCTGGGGAAGAGGATGCGGTTTGGGTTGACGTGTAGTGCGACTCGTTATATATGTTGAGCCATGTGGAACCCTTTTCCATCATTTATCACCCGATCGATATGTCTCTATCTCGCTTAGATTCGACTAATCCATCAGTGGTCAAACGCGTGAGATAAGGTTTAGCAAGAGATTTATTAATCATTAGAATCCATGGCTAGTTGAAATGAACAGATTATTTAGGCTCCGGTCACTGAATCCCAGGGATCAATCGTAGCAAAGATTGCTACGAAATAGAAAATAGAATGAGCGGGGCTTTAAATCTAAATAGGTCCGTTAGTTTTGAATACATGAATCGTGGGAATAGAGAGAGAGAGGGGAAGTAAAACTATTCGTTCCGTATGTACGAATGATGATCGGACTCCATCTCCCCCCGAAGTAGAAAATGAACCTAAAGATTCTTTTCATTGAAGGGACTCAATTACAAACAGGAAGATACTGGTGTGGAGGGGGTTGGGGCGCTGGGGTAGGTTTACCCCTCGATACGCCGGTTACGGTGCGGTTCAGGATGTTCAATAGACGGGGCAGACAAACCTAAACCAAAAATGAAAAAATGAAGGGCGTCTCAGACAGGAGGGGGGGGGTGGAGAAAGGGTGAAAAAAAAAAAGATGCAATAGATTTCTTTACCAAAGAGACATAAAGTTTCTTATCTCTTTCTTCCGCTTCTACGTAGAAACAATCAGAGCCGTATGCTTCTAACGACGCTTATACGGTTTCATAGGGGGGGGGAGTAAAGACACACAAACCTATCCTGATCAACCGGCTTTATCGGGAGAGACTTCCTCTTCTAGGTCAACAAGTAGATGATGAAATTGCCAATCAGCTTATCGGTATCATGATGTACCTGAATGGGGAAGATGAAGCCAAAGATACGTATTTGTATGCGAATTCTCCCGGTGGAGCAGTATTAGCCGGAATATCTGTTTATGATGCTATGCAATTCGTCGTACCAGACGTGCATACTATTTGCATGGGACTAGCTGCTTCAATGGGATCTTCTATTTCGACTGGAGGAGAGATTACCAGACGTATAGCACTACCTCACGCTCGGCGCCAATGATTTGTATGGGTTAAAACTATGCCTTCGCCTAGTTGAGGTAACAGTAGCACGGCATTCAATACTTGGTGAGTCTTTTTTGGGTGTATATCCAAGAATGAAATAGTGAAGTGCCGGGATAGCAAAATGAGTCAAAATTTTTATTTTTGGTAGATTTATCGGCGATCAATATATCTTAGCGTCATAAAATGTTGAATCTTCGTGATTTCTTAAGATCCAAATTTTTCTCAATTAAATTTTTAGAAGATTAAGAAACATTGACTCTATTCTCCATCGGGAGTATACATAGCAAACCTTGGGATTGCTGTGACAATAAAGCAACGGAACCATCATAATTAAAAAAAAAAAGGATGGTACATCTCCTATAGTATTGTAGGAGGGGGGGGGGGTGGGTAAGCAGAGGCTTCTTCATTGTGAAGGATTGATGCTTCAATACTAATTTACGTCTGTTAACAACTTCCACTCCCCCAGATGATACGTAGCCGTATGCAGAAATAGTTGCCCGTACGGTTAGCCATAGGCAAAAAAAAGTGATGTATTCAATCAGGGTAATGATTCACCAACCTGCTAGTTCATATTATGATGGACAAGCTGGGGAGTGTGTCATGGAAGCAGAAGAAGTATTAAAACTCCGCGATTGCATAACTAGGGTTTATGCACAAAGAACAGGCAAACCTTTATGGATGATCTCCGAAGACATGGAAAGAGACGTTTTTCTGTCAGCAGAAGAAGCCCAAGATTATGGTGTTGCGGATCCCGTAGCGTTAGAAAACGCTCCAGGTTAAATATTTAGTAAATAAATAAGAAACGTTCAGGGTCTCTAAAGAGAGGGTAGATTCTTTTCACATGAAAAGTAAAAAAGAGAAGGTGTCTCGCCTTTCTTTCTATTCGACCACCAGCTCTTATCTATCTATCCATATGGATAGATAGATGCGTTTCTTTATAATCGAAATAGAGTCTGAATCTGATCAAAAAGTTGGGGTAGATAATACTAAAATATTTTATCTTTTGTAGTTTCATATTTGTTTGTCTGAGCAACTACCGACTTCGAGGCTTTGCTTTAAAGTGCCCCTTTCGTCGTTTAGGCAAAAGAATTTAATAAAATTTGATTATTCAGATTCGGTTCTTCCGCATGGTTAATAATATTTTGAACCAAATAGATTATCTGCATCTTTGAACGTGCCAACAAATCAGCAACTTATTAGAAGAGCAAGACAACGATTGGGGAGTGGAACAAAATCCCCTGCCCTTCGGGGATGCCCCCAACGGCGAGGAGTATGTACCAGGGTGTATGTGTGACTCGTTCGGATCAGAAACCGAGTGACATTAAGGGATTGATGTCGCAGAAGAATCCTCTTATTGAGATGAGGGAAAAAATCTGTAATCCATCTGTTTCAATAAGGAATGGAAATTCATGGTTACGATCGGTGCAAACCCGATCATCTTGATTTGGGATGATAAAAAAAATAATCGATGATACTAAAATTGAATCATTAAGCGAAGTCATAATGATGGTATCGATTTTCATACCCTTGCCAATACTATTGCAGCGGCAGTGAGGGTCAGCTGTTCCGCCAACTTCCGACGTGAAATGCCGTTACTATACAGATGATTCTTTCTGCGATAACAGAATAAAAAGAAGAAAGAAATTTGCTCGGGCTACCGGGTGGAGCTAGATATTGGGGATCATACGACCTGCCAACAGCAATTCTATTCTCTCATTCTAGAGAAATTTAAAGCTCCGGTGTATAGGAGGGACCCAGCTGCCAAAAACTGAACCATGGAAACATTGGAATCCGTAACGTGTCCAGTGCAGCATCCATCTGATCAGTAAAAAAAAAAATATCTAATCTGGAGTGTTTGCGGATGGGAAAGTCGGAGTAGCAAAAGCCATCGGAATCTTTTTTTTTTCACATTAGAAAGAGAGATCTAAAAGTTTGTAGAAAATAGAATCTTCATTCTTGTAACAAAATGGCAAAATAATGGAGGGATCGTGCCGTGGGTTTTCTATCCAAACAAATTCATTTCTATCATTAGCTTAAATATAATAAGCTAATTGAGTGAATAAAAAAAGGATTATGATAACTTATCTCTTTCCCAAAACACTTGAAATGTTTATGACATTTAAATATTGAGAAGTTCACCGCGCGTAGTGTTACTATTACTACATAGTACTAGACTTAGATTCTGATGATTTTATAAAACATATTCCAATAAACCAATCTATCTCTTTGAATTGGTATCTATAACTAGGATAAAATAAGGGAAAACTATGGAATCGGTAAGAACATAAAAATAAATGGATTTTTCAAAAATCAAAATTAAAATCTGATCTTCTGTGAGGCTAGACATCTAATGACCAGGGTAAAACGCGGATCCGTGGCTCGGAAACATCGTAAAAATATTCTTGAAATTGCATCCGGATTTAAGGGGGCTCATTCTAAATTGTTTGGATCGGCAAGCCAGCAAGAGAAGAAAGCATTGGCTTCTGCTTATGCAGATAGGAATAATCGAAAGAGAGAAATTCGTCGTTTGTGGATCACTCGTATTAATGCAGCAGCGCGGGAGAATGGAATTACGTACAGTGCGACGATTCACAATTTGTCTGAGAAATAAGTTTATTTGAATTGCAAAACACTCGCGCAGATAGCTACCCCAGATGCTTATTGTTTCTCCAGGATCGTACGGGTGATTAATAATAAGATACATTGATTGAATATTAGAAACCTCTCCGGATGATTCTTCTCGGAGAGGCGGAAGAGACAATATTAAATGGATCCTCTATCCTAGCAAAATGAAGGATGAAAGAATAAATATAAAGGGAAGGAAAAAGAGTTTTCAAAGATATAAGGCTCAGCTTAATTCTCTTTAATCACACTCGTTTCACAGTTAGTAATAAGCAAATTCTCAAATATAGAATTAGTTAATTTATTAGAGTTCGACTTTCTAGTCACAATTAATAAAGGGTCTAATTCTCATTGTTCGAGAAGGGTAGCAAAGCCGGAATACGCGCTCTTTTTATGGCGACAGCTACTGAACGCTGTTGCTTTGAGGTTAATCTATTCATCCGTCTGGATAAAATTCTTCCTTGCTCACTTACGAATCGACGAAGTAAGCTTGTATTTCTATAATCAATAATTTCATCAGATCGAATAGATGGGGAACGTCTACGGGAAGATCGTTTAGATTTATTCATGATACTCTTCGTGTGACTACCGATATTTAATAATATTGACTATTTTTGAATCCATTATAAATAGCATTCATTTCTTCAATTCTTTGTGAATAGTATGTTTGTGGCAACAAAAACAATATTTTTTTGATTCCAATCGAGTAGGTGTATTACGACGATTCTTACGCGTAGTGTATCGAGAAATACCCGTAGATTGGTTATCAGGCTCTTTTCGAGTACAACTTGTACATTCTAAAGCAATAGTTACTCTCGCATCTTTACTTTTAGGCATAATATTGATTGGACTGTATAAAGAAAAGTGGGGGGCGGGGGGGTAAGTCTAAAAAAGTTTGGGTGAACTATTTGAAAAGTCCCAACCCATAAGATTTGAATTTTAATTATTCCCAGCAATAGCTCGATTACTCACTACTTCCTTCACAAGGAGCAAAGATTGATATTTTATCACCCTTTTTGATTCTCCCTCTAACTACTCTCTTAATCAGAGAAATGGAAATAGTAAGGCGTCTGGAAAAAAACGATTTGTTTCTATTGATGAACCAGCTAACAAGCCGAACCATATTGTAGCTATCACAGGGGCCGTGGAAAAATAAGTTTTTACATATTGCATTATAAATTCTCCTTGTTCTTTATTTTTTCCTCCCCTCTCTCTTCCCTCTCTATCCCTTTTCCCTTTACCATTGAATATTTGCTACGCGCCCATTGATTACTCTTCCTGAAAAACTAAGAGGATTCAAAGTGATATGAGACGATGCCCCCTTGAGGCATAGACTTTTTTTGCTAGTAGCCAATACTGATAATTATTGGTTATAATCAATCAAATCAAATAGTTTTAGGTCGATGATGTCAATTATGAATCAAGATTAATAGGGATGTAGCGCAGTTCGGTAGCGTGTTTGTTTTGGGTACAAAATGTCGCAGGTTCAAATCCTGTCATCCCTATTTCTGATCCATGTACCAAGCACCAAGAATCGGATCTCTCGTTTCATTTAATTAATCTCTTTTCCTTACGGGAAAAAAACTTATTTGTTGTCTCCTGCTATCCTTCTCTATTCACTCCATTTTCCACCGTGTGGCGAAAGGTCTATCACATTCGGGAGTCTATTTCTGCCAGCGCACACTTTCCAAACGAAAATAAAAATGACTCCAACGGGAAAGAAGCGCTCTTAGTTCAGTCCGGTAGAACGCGGGTCTCCAAAACCCGATGCCGTAGGTTCGAATCCTACAGGGCGTGTCTATTGTCACTCAACCAGAACCTAATGAATTGCCTTAATACGCATTGAAGATACAGAAGCGATAGAAACTAATAGTGTTGCTATCAACAAAAAATCCCCCCACCCTTCTCAGATGAGAAGGGTCTGGGGGCTAATCCTAGAAAAGGTATATTAGATAGAGTAGATTATATAGAGCGAAAATAAAAAGATGGGAAAGGAAGGGAAAAAGACGATGAAATTGAAGGGGAGTATTAAAAGAGAAATTGATCTATCTAGACAGATATCGCTCTTTGTGTTCCCTAGTTCATCAGCTTATTCAAGATCTGAAAATTATTAATACCTATCGAATTTCTAATTGGTCACCGCGTCGATATTGTGAATATGCAGTTACAAATGATCCAGCTAAGGTTATTGGGATCAAACCTAACACAATTCCAGATAGTAATGCTTCAACCATTCTAGTTTGTACATATATACTATAAAGACTTACCATATTGGATTTAGGTGTTAACCAGTAATCAATAATTGGTAAGTACAATGAATTCGTAAGCGCCAATGGGGCCCTCCTTCTTTATTTTTTTGTTTTCTCTTCCCAAATGATACTGCTACATCACAGAATCTGGATTTTGTTCAATCCAATAAATAAGGTTAAGGTTAAAGTTGGTACAGATGTTGAAAAAGCAAAGTAGCTTAATAGGGTGAGCATGGATTTGAATACCAAATTATCTAACAGACGGATTAGTATACAATTTTATGAAGTAATTTATTACTTGAAATTGCTGACTAAAAGTCGTTTACTCGGATTTGTTAGAGCAATATTAAGTAAAGTATGTGAGCGTATGGGAATGGTTCATCCGGTAAGGTCACGTCTCACTAATTTATAGAATTGACAAACAGATATTTTTATACCGTTAATTAATCGAGTGAGTCTAATTGAATTAACCCCCACCCCTAATAGCTAATAGGGGTCATCCTAAGATAACATAACAATCTCAATACTAGGGCACGAATCCTGAAAAAAAGGTAAATAGGGGTTAATTTATTGAATGGGAACAACTCTGGATTGGACGTTTCGGAACGAAACTCTTGACTGTTCGGTAAGACCAACCAGGGACAAATATTGTGTTATATCTGTATCTTGTATTTCAGTGATAGATCTTATTCGGAGAATCAAGAGAAGTTTGATAGAAGTTATAAGGTTCTAATAGGTGACGATATGAGTGTGTAGTCAATAAATGGTATGAAACAATGACCAAATATTTTGCAATAGTTTTAATAAACCAATCTTGGATAACTATCAAACGGACCCTACCAATTTAACTTGTCAATTATTTACCAGCTTCAAATTTGGTTTGTTTCTTCTCTCTTCTTTCATCTCTTACTTATTGGTATCAATTATTTAATATTTTTCAGAACATAAGATAGAAATGACGATTAGGAAGAAAAAGGTATTGAAGAGAAAGAAGAAGATGGCAAGGAACGTAGGAGTATCGACGTAATAAGTGTTGAGATTCCTTTCCTAGGAGAAACTATTGATAGTTAGCTAAACAAAAAGAGATGATTATCGGTAATCTATCAGATTCTACTTGCCAAGAACAAGTAACCTTGCCGCATCGAAGGGAGGCTAGCTATACTGATCCAGTATATTTTGGATATACCCTTGGTATAATAGTGACAACCTAAATTGGATTGATTGCGGTTCGCTGAGGTATGCCGGTAGATTCTGCATCTTCTAGCATTAATACCTCTTCTCGAGAAACAATCCTTTTTAATATTACAAGAGAGATACGGAGCTAAACATGTCTGGGAATACGGGAGAACGTCCTTTCGCCGACATTATTACTAGTATTTGATATTGGGTCATCCACAGCATTACTATACCCTCCCCGTTTATTGCAGGTTGGCTGTTTGTCAGTACAGGTTTAGCTTACGATGTTTCCGGAAGCCCCCGTCCAAACGAATATTTTTCGGAGAGCCGACAAGAAGTTCCTTTAATAACTGGCCGTTTCGATTCACTGGAACAGGTTGATGCATTTACCAAATCCTTTTAGGAGGTGCCAATGTCTCTAGATAAAACTTATCCAATTTTCACTGTTAGATGGTTGGCTGTCCACGGATTAGCTGTACCTACGGTTTTCTTCTTAGGATCCATATCAGCGATGCAATTTATTCAAAGATAGTTTTTACGTGAGCTTCGAATCTATGACACAACCAAATCCGAATAAACAGAGTGTAGAATTGAATCGTACAAGCCTTTACTGGGGACTATTACTGATTTTTGTACTTGCCGTTCCATTTTCTAATTATTTCTTTAATTAAAAATTGAAAAGAATTGTCAATCTCGAGTGAAAAAGATCAAGATCCTAATTATTTGTGACTGTTCATGTCTCGAGTCATGACCAAGTGATGAAACCAAAGTAGGGGAGGAGGAGGTGGGACAAATGACCAATACCACTGGAAGGATTCCTTTGTGGTTAATAGGTACTGTAGCTGGTACACTTGTGATAGGCTCGCTGGGCATATTTTTTTACGGAGCCTATTCAGGATTAGGATCATCTCTTTGATAATGAATAATCGTTGAAGACTCTCTTTCACTTCATTTACAGATCAAGCAAAAAAAAATTTTGTTCTATCTATATCTATCTATATATAGATAGATATAGATAGATATAGATAGATATCACTCCAATTATAGCAATTCGCTGCCCGGACGTACCGCTTGGTGGTATTATAAGTTCATGATGCATCTTCTCTTCCGAATAAACAAATCATTTGTAAATGAATCATTTGATCGATTCTTCTTCAAAGAATCGATCGAGGTCGAGTGTGATGACACTAGCTACAACTCATAGTTTTTACTATCAACATATAAATATTGACACAAATCTATATCACGGTTCGGAAGAAGTAATATACGTTTGAAGAAACAGACTAGATAGAGTCACTCGAGAGTTTTTCGGATACAACCAATATATATTATATATATATAAATCGTATTAATTTACAACCTGAAATGAAGAAGCGAGACTTCTGATTTTTCCCCACTAGCAGTCTTTCCAAACAATTTCTATTTTCTCTCTGTTGTTCCTTCTCCTTATCCTTAGTCCGCTCCTTCTTCTCATCCTTGTCGGTGTGTTCTCCCTTCTGCCGGACTCAGTAGAGTCGGGTTACGAATACTGCACCGCAATCATTGGATCGAGAAGGGAGAAAACAAGGATCCCGAGTTTGGGTTACATCCAATCATCAATTGGTAGTTTAATGATGGGAGGGGAGGAAGAGAGAGAAAGGGGTATATAATCAAAAATTCATTTCCGCCAACTGGACCTTTTCAAATTGTTTTTTCTTAAGCACGAGAAAGATCTGTGCCAGAGTAACCGACGCAAAAAAGACTAGGAGACCTTGAATACGCAACGGGTCTTGGAGTACAATTTCCACCTCTCCTTGACCAAATCCACCCACATTAGGATTATTAGTCAATGGCTGATCGGCTTTAACAGATTCACCTTCCGAAATAATAAGTTCGGGGCCGGGGGGGATAATATCAGTTGCTTCACGACCTTCGGATGATTCTTCGATAATTATTTCATATCCACCCTTTCCCTCTCTACGTACTACTTTTTTTATTCTTCCCATTACTGAAGCGGTATAAACTGTATTGTTGCTTTTACCCCCATCCGGATAGATTTGTCCCCTCCCTCTATTTCCCCCGACATAAAGAGGGTATTTCAGGAAGTGTGCTTCTTTATTAGTAGTAGGGTCTGGTGATAGAATCGGAAATACGATTTCACTATATAGTTTGCCCGGAACTGGACCTATCACGATTATATTCTTTTTGTCTGGGCGATAGCTCTGGAACGAGAGTTTTCCCAGCTTTTCCTTCATTTCGGTTGGAATGCGATCGGAAGGAGCTAATTCAAACCCTTCGGGTAGAATAAGAACAGCACCAACATTCAACCCACCCTTTTTACCATTTGCAAGTACTTATTTTATCTACGTATCGTAGGGAATCTTAACAACTGCTTCAAATACAGTATTGGGAAGAACAGATTGCGGGGCCTCGATATCCACAGGTTTCTTAGCTAAGTGGCAATTTGCGCATACAATACGCCCCGTAGCTTCTCGTGGATTTTCATAATTCTGTTGCGCAAGAATCGGATATGCGTTTGATACAGATGGGCAGTTTGCTTTACCAAAACTGATCGATACTAGAAATAATAGAATCAACCAATTTTTCATCCAGTTATTCGTAATTCTTTTTTGCATAGATTGATGATTGGTGCCAAGTCTTTGTGCAAACGGATCGTTTACCGATGCCGCATAGTATTAAATATTTTTTCCCTTATTCCAATTCTCTCATTCCCCCCTCTCCTCTTCTCTCTTCTTCCTCCCATTATTAGTGAATAGTTAAGAAGGGGAAGGTAGAAATGTTGAATTCTTGTGATGAATAAGCCCAGCCCGTTAACTGCAATTTCCAATTTCGGTGTAATATTTGTCATTCACTCATTGTGTGATAAGTGGCTACAATTGAGGGAGATGTACGATTTAAATGACGAAAAATCCAATACTTAAAGACTGTATCTGAAATAACCGGAAAGGTTGAAACGAAGCGAGAAATTACATATTTATTGGGGGCCAACCCAAAATGTTCAAAGGAGGAGCCTATAAAGATTTCCCAACCATGGGGGGAATGGAACCCTACGCATAAATCAGTTAGTGGAAGAATAGAAAACGCTTTCATTGTGTCATTTAAGCTATAGAATAACTCTTGAATCCGAGAATTTAGAACTGCAAGCCTCTTTCGACCCATTATGAACAAGAAGACTGGGGTGGCGATGCTAATTACATCGGTTACTAATTGTAAGAGTAGTTGAATATTTGCTTCATTATACATTACTGCCAATCGAATAGTTTCGTTGTACGCATTTGTATCATAATTCCACAATTGCGTATCTATAGAATTTCCAGTCGCATCATTTAACCAAAGTAACGCTTCTACTTTCCGAAGCCGCTTCAGAGCCCTTTCCTCTTGAAAACAATTGATAAAGATTTGTGGTTGAGAGATGTTCCACCAACTCCTAATCCAAGGTTCTATAAACCGATTCTTGAGACTGATTGGGATCGTGAAAGAAAAAATCAATAAACACCCAATATATCGAAGAGAAGCTAATGCTTGATTTTTAGCCAATCCAAAATCATTAAGTACTAATGAACTCGATTGACTCGTCGATTCCGCCTCGAATCTAGATAAAGTACGAGTTACAGACCGAGGTACCAGACTTATAGATTCATAAGCCGCTGTACCGCCGGAAAAATCTGTTGATTCACAACCGAATGATTCCTCAATTGACTCTTCATTCGTTCGAAGTGACAAAGGGTTCGCGGAACAGCGTCCTCCCTGAGGATCAGAATCATTCAAAGTTGCCTCAATCCAAGCTAATTTTCTATTCATTTTTTCTATAGTACTCAAATTGTGACAGATACCTTTTTTTGCAGAAGCATAATAATGTTCCGGTTCATCTTCTGGAAAATCGTCGATTCCTTTTTGTTCCTCGTTCGTCTCATTACCCTTGTAGTAATTTCGGCTAGACCCTAGAAATAGTGCTCGGAGAAGCGAAGTTTCTGGGAGATGTGGCGGGGACGTATCCAAACAATTTTTTGTTAGAGACTTATTTGTGCGATGAGGAGGAACAGGGTGGTGTCCAATTAGCAACGACTGAGGAGACTTTGTTCCAAGAAGAAACCCCGGTTTTTTTTGCATTCCTAATATGAATATGCTGAGCCTGCACTCTAGGAGACTCCAATATATTATAAATATAGATTTATTGAATTCCATGTTTGTAAGAGCTACGACGGTCCGCAACGACTCTTTCAAAGGAGATGTTATTGTTTGTATGAGAAACGAAGATTCTTTCCTTAGATCCCGTAGCTGCTTACTAGCCTCATAAGCTCTATCCGAGGAACGGTGCGGAGTATTGTAAAGCCGTTGAAGAAGTTTCCAATAATGTGATCTCATATGTTACTTGTATATAAGGAGGAGGAAATCCGCGAAGTCTATTACTAACCAAATGAATCTTTGTAATTAGATTATCTTTCTTTTTGGACCCTCCCCATTTCTTTTACTGTGCTACCTCACTTAGCTTTCACTCTGTTGATTATCTGATTCTTAAATTCTATGAAACTTCAAAAGCCTTCGATGGATACGCGCGGGAAACGAGCAGGTTCGGCAGCTTCTTCTTCCATCTCTCCCAAAGTTAAATCTTCACCGATCCGGGTTAGGGGGATATTCTGTCGACCCCTTATTCTAAGGTAAAGAATTCGACGCGGATAAAGACCCTCTCGAATTTCCAATCCAACCGCTTCTACATCTTTCAGCACGAATCGGAGACAGATGCGACGGTTCCTTCCGGGAAAGCCCCACCGAAAAATTGATAATATTCCTTCCCGTTTATCAAATAAATTGTATCCGCTGCCCACGTTCCAAAATACGGTACACCACGGGTAGAATCCGAGAAAGAGGCCTGCGATGCCATAGAAACACATTACAATACCTTGTGGGATGAAAACAATCTGTTCGGACGAAAGTCCGGGAATTAAGTCTTTGCCAATGCAACTGGAAATTCCAACCAGTAAGAAACCTGTTGCGCCGCGGACGAGAATACAGGCCCAACACAAATTTGCAATTGTACGGGAACCTTTCACGGGATCTACTCGGATCCATTTGGAGTGACAAGTCATTAATATTTCCTCAAAGCTTGCATAATGAATCGATTATCCATCCGGTCACCAACCTCAATTCCCCCATGTTCTTCTTCCACAGTTCATGCAGTTTATTCCGGGAGAGGCTCTGTGTCTGATACATCTATGCGTGATAATGAGGCGATAAGTCGTTAGGGTCTAAACATACGACTAGTTATCTACATGTGTCCTAGCAACAAAGAAACAATCTACATCTCATTTATATGTGAATTGAAAATGAGACATAGATTGGGGCGGCATCCTTAAAGTTTCCGAGTGATCAAATCAAACGAGTAGGAGGGGGTAGTCGCTAATGAACCTTCGTCAGAAAAATCTGTCCAATCAGCTATTAGTTAAGACTAATAATTGAAATTGATCCATATCACAGAATCACCGAGCAGTTTCTCTCGTTTTTAAAGACTGTGCAACAGAAAAGATTATAGAATTTCATCCCGCTCTATATAGAGAAATAAAAAAGCCATTGTAATTGCTGGAAACACCAAACCAACTAGGGGTACAAAAATAGAGGGTAGATAGGACGCTGTCATGATGAAGTTACCTCAAATAAAAAATAGATATATATATATATATATCTATTTATACAATACTATATCTTCCTTTTACTTCTACTTCTAATATCTAATGATAGTCTTTTTGTTCCATAAAGAAAAGGGGTTTCTAGACTTCTAATAGACTTATCTCATTAAGAATTATTATTCCTCTCGCAAATTCTTCGGAGATAAGTACGCCGTTACCAAGACACCTACGATTTCATTTATTATCGATTGAATAATCATGTATATGCATCACATAGAAGTATCTCTCTATGTATATACAGATAGATACTTCTTAGCGACTCCGAATCGGATTAGAGCCCAAGATCTTACTAGTAGCCAACAAATTCCATTATTTGGATACAGCCTCATCATAGCACCATGTTTCTGATACCGTATCAAATAAAAGCGAAACAGTGAAGTGACAACATTTTTATTTTTTTTTAGTAATCCGTTTGTTCCTTCTTATACCCTTCTCTATTTTAAGAGAAGAAATAAATAAATACTCATTTATTGATAAGCTTTAGCTTTACTAAAAGAAACACGATTTGGACCAATAAAAAGAAGGAATTTAATCTTTTTTATAAGGGGCTGAGTAATAAGGCTCAGATATCTCGCTCAAAACACCCTTCAGAAGGTTACGTGGAACAATCAAATCGAGTAGTCCATTATCAAATAAAGATTCAGCCGCTTGAAAGCCATCAGGTATCTTTTGGCGTAATGTTTATTCAATTACCCTTTTACCGGCGAATGCTATATATGCTTTAGACTCGGCAATAATTATGTCCCCTGACATACCGGAACTAGCAGTGACACCACCCGTAGTTGGATAAGTAAGAACCGATATATAGAGCAATCTCTTTTGAACTTGATGGATTTGCAGAACGGAAGAAATCTTAGCCATTTGCATTAAACTTAACGTTCCTTCTTGCATACGTGCTCCGCCAGAAGCACAGATTATAATTAGTGGCAGAGACTCGTGTGTAGCATATTCGATTGGGCGGGTAATCTTCTCACCTACTACGGAACCCATACTTCCCCCCATGAAGTGAAAGTCCATAACACCGAGCGCAATAGGTTTTCCATTTAGATATCCTATACCTGTTTGAACAGCATCAGTTAAACCCGTTTTTTCTTGAGAAGTAGTGATACGATTCTGATAAGAATCCTCATCGGAGAAACCTAAAACATCTTTTGCAGTCGTGTCTTCATCCATGGGAATCCAAGTGTCGCGATCAATTGGAAGTTCGATCCTTTCCATACTATTCATTGAAAGATGATAACCGCACTCTTCACGAACACTCTTATTCTGTTTCAAAAATTTCACATGAAGCATGTTCCCACAGTTATCACACCGAGCCCATAATCCCTTGTTGGTATTGATACTTATCCGTCTATCCCTCTCCCTTTCACTTGAAATTGAGCCTTTGGTAGCTTCTTCGAGGAAAGCTCCGATCAATCCACCGAATTTGCGTTTATCTTCAAACCAATCTATTACAGACGTAAAAATATCCTCATCTGTTTTTGCCCTTCAGCTCGGGGAATTGAGAAAAAAAAAAAGAGTTCAAGTTGTTCGGATTCCGCTTCATCGACGAAATAGGCAAAGAGATATTGAAATATCTAATGAAACACCAAAATCATTGTCTGATTGGAATAGATACCAATTTGGGACCGACCCCGGGTTCAGTAGCCCAATAACTAATTGGCAATTGAATAATTATCCATCCGATCAATCATATGTTAGAAGCTTGAAATCGATTATCCAACAATATGTTAACGATACGTCGTAAAACTCTTACTAGTAAACTGTTTATTCGATTTCACACTACTCGTCCGCATCTCGTGGTTCTTAAATATGAATTGGTAGGGATTCGAACCCCCGGATCCACGGCTCGAAACCATGTGCTCTCATCCACTGAGCAACCAACCCTAATCTGTGGCACATGGGGAGTATGGGAAAAAAAATAGATATCTCCCGATACTCCCCATCCGTTTCATGAATCCCTTGGAAGGACTGATAGTATCAAATAGTTAGGAAAATTACAACGTATCAATTGTCTCAAATTCAAATTTGATTTCTTTCCATACCTCGCAGGCGGCAGCCAATTCAGGACTCCACTTACTAGCTTCACGGATAATCTCATTACCTTCACGAGCAAGGTCACGGCCCTCATTACGAGCTTGTACACAAGCCTCTAACGCGACTCGATTAGCTACGGCACCGGGCGCATTCCCCCAAGGATGTCCCAAGGTTCCTCCGCCGAACTGTAAAACAGAATCGTCTCCGAAGATTTCGGTTAGAGCAGGCATATGCCATACGTGGATACCCCCCGAAGCTACGGGAAATACGCCCGGCATAGATACCCAATCTTGGGTGAAATAGACGCCGCGGCTACGGTCTTTTTCAATATAATCGTCGCGAAGCAAATCGACAAAACCCAAAGTGACTTCTCGTTCTCCCTCTAGTTTACCTACTACAGTCCCAGCGTGAACATGATCTCCACCGGACATACGTAATGCTTTTGCTAATACACGAAAATGCATACCGTGATTTTTCTGTCTATCGATGACAGCATGCATTGCACGGTGAATGTGAAGAAGCAGCCCATTATCTCGGCAATAGAAGGCCAAGGTAGTATTTGCGGTAAACCCTCCGGTCAGATAGTCATGCATTACAATTGGTGCCCCCAATTCTCTAGCAAAACGGGCTCTTTTCAACATTTCTTCACACGTACCTGCAGTAGCGTTTAAGTAATGTCCCTTAATTTCGCCTGTTTCGGCCTGAGATTTGAAGAGAGCTTCTGCTACGAATAAGAAACGATCTCTCCAACGCATGAATGGTTGGGAATTTACGTTCTCATCATCTTTGGTGAAGTCAAGTCCACCGCGGAGACATTCATAAACGGCTCTCCCATAATTTTTAGCAGATAAGCCCAATTTTGGCTTGATTGTACATCCTAATAAGGGACGCCCATATTTGTTTAGCTTATCTCTTTCAACCTGGATACCGTGGGGCGGTCCAATGAAAGTTTTAGAATAAGCAGGAGGAACTCGAAGATCTTCTAAGCGGAGAGCGCGTAAGGCCTTGAATCCAAAAACGTTACCTACAATGGAAGTGAACATATTGGTAACGGAACCTTCTTCAAATAGATCCAAAGGATAAGCTACATATGCAATATACTGATTATCCTCCCCAGCGACAGGTTCGATATCATAGCATCGGCCTTTGTAGCGATCGAGACTAGTAAGTCCATCCGTCCATACAGTGGTCCATGTACCTGTGGAAGATTCCGCAGCTACTGCAGCTCCAGCTTCCTCAGGCGGTACTCCGGGTTGCGGGGTCATTCGAAAGGCTGCCAAGATATCGGTGTCTTTGGTCTCATACTGGGGAGTGTAATAGGTCAATCGATAATCTTTAACACCAGCTTTGAATCCAACACCTGCTTTAGTCTCCGTTTGTGGTGACATGGGTTCCTCCCTATGACTAAATTAGTAAATCTTGCGAGGATGAGATCTGCTCGACATAGGTGGAGTATTTCGATGTGAAACGTAAAGTGGGTTTCGGCAATTAAACCTGCGCGCGATACTTATACGTGTCGAAACTCCATTTCAAGCATGGAACATTACTATTTTATATTGCGTTTGATGCGGAGTGCAACTAACTACTATGGGTTCTTGCAAAAATCACTTGATAAATAAGATTCTATCCCATCCCAATACATTGACTCAGGAATCTCTTCATGGTTAGACTGGTCGATAGAAGAAAGAAAGGGATCGAACCAAATGTCTGGTCCGTTTTGGAAAATACAAAAATTAATAATGAAGATTCAATGGATAAAACATGATGGTCGCATGTAACAAAGTGGACTTATTCAGATTTTATTAGTCCTTGACTTGAATCATAAAAAAAAAGAATTATCCTAGCTCTACGGCAACTTTTGCCCATCTCGCTGTTCCATCTACCTCTAGCTATATTTATGAGAAAAGGAAAAAAGGAGTTTGGAACTACTGACTCTTTATTCACGATCGATCGGCGACGAAATACCAGATATTTTTATCGATTCAGTAATCAAATAAAGATAATACACCAAATTAGTTATGAAAACTAGCGCTCTCTCTTTCGAAATTTCCGAATTGGTGGAAAACAATGTAGGATACATTACTCAGATCATTGGACCAGTATTAGATGTGGCTCCTTCTCCGGGGAAAATGCCCAACATTTACAATTCATTAATAGTTAAGGGACGTAACCCAGCGGGTCAAGATATTAATGTTACTTGTGAAGTACAACAATTGTTAGGCAATAATGAAGTCAGAGCCGTAGCTATGAGTGCTACAGACGGTTTAATGAGAGGTATGGGTGCTGTTGATACAGGAGCCCCTCTTAGTGTTCCTGTTGGTGAAATTACTCCTGGCCGAATCTCCAACGTCCTTGGCGAACCTGTGGATAATCTGGGTCCTGTAGAGAGTAGTACAACATTTCCAATTCACAGGTCCGCCCCGGCATTTACCCAATTGGATACTAAACTATCGATTTTTGAGACGGGGATTAAGGTTGTAGACCTTTTGGCTCCATATCGTCGAGGTGGGAAGATTGGATTATTTGGGGGGGCCGGAGTCGGAAAAACGGTTCTTATTATGGAATTAATCAATAATATTGCCAAAGCTCATGGAGGTGTATCTGTATCCGGTGGGGTAGGGGAACGTACACGTGAAGGTAATGATCTTTACATGGAGACGAAAGAATCGAAAGTTATTAATGAACAAAATATATCAGAATCAAAAGTGGCTCTGGTTTATGGTCAGATGAATGAACCACCAGGAGCTCGTATGAGAGTTGGCTCAACCGCCCCAACAATGGCAGAATATTTTCGAGATGTCAATAAGCAAGATGTACTTTTATTCATTGACAACATCTTTCGTTTTGTCCAAGCGGGATCAGAAGTCTCTGCGTTATCGGGTAGAATGCCTTCTGCCGTGGGTTATCAACCGACCCTTGGTACAGAAATGGGGTCTCTACAGGAAAGAATTACTTCCACCAAAGAAGGATCAATAACTTCCATTCAAGCTGTTTACGTACCTGCAGATGATCCGACTGACCCAGCCCCCGCTACAACATTTGCCCACTTAGATGCTACTACTGTGCTTTCAAGAGGATTAGCAGCAAAAGGTATTTATCCGGCCGTAGACCCCCTGGATTCAACCTCAACCATGTTACAACCTTGGATTGTAGGTGAGGAGCATTATGAGACGGCACAGGGAGTTAAACAGACTTTGCAGCGTTACAAGGAACCTCAAGATATTATAGCTATTCCCGGACTGGACGAATTATCCGAGGAAGACCGTTTAACGGTAGCTAGAGCTCGAAAAATAGAACGTTTCTTATCACAACCTTTTCTTGTAGCAGAAGTCTTTACTGGTTCTCCGGGTAAATATGTTAGTTTACTAGAAACAATTAAGGGATTTCAAATGATTCTTCCTGGAGAATTGGATAATCTCCCTGAACAAGCTTCTTATTTGGTTGGTAATATCGATGAAGCTACCGCAAAGGCTGCAACTTTACAGGTGGAGGGTCAATGAAAGGGATGGTATCAAATCTTCGCGTAATGGCTCCTAATCGAATCGTTTGGAATTCTGAGGTTTGGGAGATTGTTTCATCCACTAATAGTGGTCAGATTGGTATATTACCTAATCACGCGCCGCTTCTTACAGCTTTGGATATGGGAGTCCTAAGAATACGTCACGATGGGCAGTGGTCCACGATGGCGCTGATGGGCGGTTTTGCTATGATAGATAATAATCAGGTGACAATACTAGTTAACGAAGCAGAACGAGCTACCGAGATTGACCCTGACGAAGCTCGAAAAAGTTTCCAGACGGCTCAAGCTAACTCAGCTAAAGCAGAGGGCAAGAAGAGAGTAATAGAAGCTAATTTAGCGTTTAAGAGAGCCAAGGCACGATTAGAAGCTTTAAACGCTAGTTAATCCGCTTCTTCGACCCCGTGGGGATCAAAATTCAATGTGATACAGAATGTATTGAGTGACCTGATAGTCGCATCATAGTGCCATAGTACTACGTGGTTTCTATATGTATCTTAAATATCTGTAGAACTTATTAGATATCAATCCAAAGCTTATGGTATCTAATAAGTTTTACCTACTATTGGATTCGAACCAATGCCTCTCGCCGTATGAAAGCGATACTCTAACCGCTGAGTTAAGTAGGCTGGTGATATTCCTTACACGACTCTATTCCATAGATATATATATGTATATATTATATATAGCAGTGTATTCAGAAACAACTACATATTTATGGAAAAACATCTGATTTCATTTGTTTGAAACAGAAATTAGTCTTTTTTTTTTCGATTGGTTATATGACTTGACAAGAATCAGTCGATATCGATACAATATGTATCGTATGATCAAACTGATCAAGGGCTATAGCTCAGCGGTAGAGCGCCTCGTTTACACGTGCGCCGATGGTTATTTTTAGAAGGGTTTACCGGGACTCACCCGATTCGCGCAGGATCCTGCATGATAGATTTCTGTCTTACCTCACTGAGAGATGCAAAAGAACAGTAGCATGACAGATAAATTGATTGGAAAAAGATCAGTATGAAATAGTTGATATGGTGGATGAGTGATCTATCCAATGCTGTAGATGGTGGGGACGATGCGAGGACCCCAACAAGATCTCTTCCTCGTCTTACGAACTTTCGGGTGTAAAGAGTATCGTATATTCTTTCCAAGCGACAGAGAATATTCAATAGTACGAAGTGGATCTGTGTCTGCTAGAGGCAAACCTGTGTCAACACTAGTAACCTTATAAAAATACTTCGGGATTGCTTCATCTATATTTAAAATAAAGGGAAAAATTTAATAAAATAAATTAGTCGAGCACACGGAACCATCTTATTTGGTGGAACAAAGGTTGGTGCATCAGCAATTGTTCGTTCATCCCAACTGAAGTGGGAGAACAGTTGGTAAGAGAGCCCAATGCTGTGAAAGCGGCATGTTGGGTTCGTTAAGCAGTTCAAGAATATTCTTCATATATTCCGATCTGCATTACCGAGAATGTCTACGGTTCGAATCCGTATAGCCCTAACCTGCAAAAACAACTCATTCATCTGTTACAGTATACTCAAGTGACGCCGAATCCGGATCATTACATTCCTAGATTCAATTTGCCGAACTAATCCTTTTTATCGATAAAAAAAAATAGGTTTAGTTTTGGGTCTATTTCATTAACTGGGTTGGTAAGACGGCCGCTCAGAGAGAATGAGTATCCTAACATAATAGATTATTATATCTGACGTTTCTTTTGTAGGCCCTTTCTCAATTGGATAACTACCAATATCACAGGATTTATGAACCTTACCTCACTTCCCCAAAAAACCTATACGTGTTACACCTATTGTGGTATAGCAAGATTATAACTTTCAAACCGAAAGGAGTATGTAAATGTTTTTGCTCCATAAATATGATTCTTTTTGGATTTTTCTACTAATATCTATATCTATTCCCTATTTAGCTTTTTCGACTCCCCGACTTCTCGCCCCAATCCGAGAGGGACCAGAAAAATTGGCAAGTTACGAGTCGGGTATTGAACCAAAGGGAAATACCTGGATTCGATTCCAGATCCGTTATTACATGTTTGCTTCGGTATTTGCAATCTCCGACGTCGAGACAGTCTTTCTTTATCCTTGGGCTATAGGTTTCAGGGAATTGGGTCTATTCGCCTTCATTGAAGTGATCATCCTTATATTTATATTAATAGTTGGTTCGGTTCATGCATGGAGAAAAGGAGCATTGGAATGGTCTCAAGTCCCGAATATTCTAGTGAGAAAAGCAAAAGCAGAGTTGACCCTCGCGGAAATATTTTTCTCAATCCAATAGAGTCTATGTTCCCCGATCGGGGCGCGTTAAATTCAATTCTTTTAGCTAACATTAATGATTTTTCCAATTGGTCAAGACTATCTAGTTTGTGGCCACTCCTATATGGCACTAGCTGCTGCTTCATCGAATTTGCCTCGCTAATCGGTTCACGATTTGACTTCGACCGATATGGTCTAGTACCCAGATCCAGTCCTAGACAGGCGGACCTTATTGTGACAGCCGGTACGATAACTATGAAAATGGCCCCGTCCCTGGTAAGACTATACGAACAAATGCCCGAACCAAAATATGTAATTGCTATGGGAGCTTGCACCATTACAGGAGGCATGTTTAGTACAGATTCCTACAGTACCGTTCGCGGGGTAGATAAATTAATTCCCGTGGACCTTTATTTACCGGGTTGCCCGCCCAAGCCTGAAGCTATTATTGATGCTGTGACGAAACTTCGCAAGAAAATGGCTCGGGAAAACTATAAGGGTCAAACTTATCGTCACACTCGAAAGAAATATTTTAGTCTGAATCACCGACTTGATTTCGTACCCAGTATTCATACTGATGAATATAATCAACAAATAGCTAATCAGCGCACAGAATCCTTGTTAAATAGTTTTTCGGGAGGTTCAGAGAAGCTTAAATCTAAGTTTGAAGAATCAATATCAAAAACCGATGAGTAAATCTATTTTAGAAGTGGAAATAAAAGAAAAGGTATTAACTAATATGAATACTATCGATAGATATGAGTTCAATATCGAGGCGCAGGGTCGATTATCTGCTTGGTCGACTAGGCACAGGTTCGCCCACAGACCTTTGGGTTATGATTATAGGGGTGTCGAGACCTTGCAGGTCAAAGCAGAGGAGTGGCTGTCTGTAGCTGTTGCTCCATATGTGTGTGGTTTCAATTATCTGCGTTCCCAATGTGCTTATGATGCGGCACCGGGAGGACCCTTAGTTAGCGTGTATCATCTCACGCAGATGCAAGATGAGGCAGATCAACCGGAAGAATTATGTATAAAGATCTTCGTTCCCAGAGAGAACCCCAGGATCCCGTCGGTTTATTGGGTTTGGAAAAGTTCCGACTTCCAGGAACGAGAATCTTATGATATGTTGGGAATCAGTCATCAGGGTCATCCACACCTTAAGCGTATATTGATGCCCGAGAGCTGGATCGGATGGCCTTTGCGTAAAGATTATGTCGTACCCAACTTTTATGAGTTACAGGATGCCTATCAGGTTGCGTAGAAACCGGGTTGCGTAGAAACGGAAGGGCCTTACTCTTCTTTAAAGAATCATCCTCCTGTTCATCATTTCCATCTGATTCTTATTAAGAATGTTTACCAAACGAAGCCCAAATGATCCGTCGATTCCTCAAGATACTTCTGCATATGGCCCCTCATCCATTTTATATTCCAAAAGTCTCTTCATAGAAGAATCTCTTTCGTGTTATTGGATCAGACTATTGCTTTTATTCTACTTATCTGCCAGGAACCAGACTTGAACTGGTGACACGAGGATTTTCAGTCCTCTGCTCTACCGGCTGAGCTATCCCGGCCAACGTCTCTACGGAGATGTCTCAAATCCAAATGAGACAGATATCTTTTTTTTTATTTGATCCATCTCTGCTCAATCAAACCAATAGTCTCGGTAAAAAATAGTTGTTTGTTTAACATTTTCTATAGTTTTCAAATGAACCACTCAAAAAGTCTTTTAGGCTTGCTCAGTGGTTCATTTGTGTTCCATACTCGAATAAGAGATTGAAGTTGAAAGGACAGGGTATTAAGCTAAATTTATCGAGCTCTGACTCTGAGTCAAAGATCTAAGATTTACTACTCCTCCCAATAGTTTGAAGGGGGTGAGATAACCACATGAATCCGAACAATCTACATATAGATTGGCAATTCTACCCTGTTCCGTTGGGGATAGAGGGACTTGAACCCTCACGGTCCTATAAAGACCAACGGATTTTCTTTCTACCACAATTTACATTGCTACTTATACCAACCGTGTAGAATGGGACTCTATCTTTATCCACGAAAACATTATTAGCTACTACTTGTTAAGGAGTATTCATTAAAATACAACAGAAGACAGGCACTGTAACAGGTAGAAAAGGAATATGAGAGTTAGTAGAAATAGGATATATCTTTTATATACTATATATTCAAATGTTGGCGTGATCCTGCGAACGAATGTCGGCTCTATGCCAACTCTAGACCGAAACAAGGGTCGCGCTCGATCCTTATCCAACTAGATAAGCTTTTTTTTTCCATTTCTTCGTCTCACATTCCTGTATTTCATCCCGTTCAATCACCCATACGGGGTAGTTAAATATTTAGTTACTTTAGAAATAAGAATTAATAGATTGTTCGTTGGAATAGCCCCCGTCGAGTCTCTGTACCTATCTCGCCTCGTCATCTAAAATTTAGATAGATGAACTGAGATTTGGCTCAGGATTGCCCGCAAAATAATCCTAGGTTCCCCTGAATCTGGGAGCTGTCACTCAGTACGTTTCCATACCTAGGCTCAATCTGATTGAGTCCGCAGCGTCTACCATTCCGCCATATCCCCCCCCCCTTGGGCCCCAACAAACTGAAACAACAAATATACAATTGACGAGAATATCTCAGTATGCTATCTACTACTATGTCTTCCATCCCACCCGTAACCATAACCCCTCTATGATTCTATTAAGTATCATGGGGAAGAAACATATGCTTTGACTATGTGTCAAAATATCTTACTTTCTTAGATCTTTGAGCCTTTTTTATTTTCTGGGTAAAATAAGAAAAGATAACCGTAATTTCATTGATCTAGAAAGAATAGATACTCGTTTAGTAAGGGAATCTAATGAGATTCCGCCTGTCGGTCACATCTTGCTAACCTATCAGACACCTATCAGACATCAGAATTATACATGAATGTACCAATTGAAGCAATATAATATCCCAATATATTCAATTCTTAGTTCTGCTTCAATTATTTATATGAATGGGTATGCTACAGGGTTTTCGTTCAATACAAATTATGGCCCAATATTGATTGTTTGTTTATCACCCCCTCCCTTCTTCTTTTCAAGAGTTGATAACAACTTGAGTATTTGTGAGTTCTCATTCATATGTTATGATTGTCACAAATACTAATCGTTAATGAAATTGATTGAGTATTACTTCATAAATAATATTTTCATACCAATCCCCGAAAATTTTATTTTAACTTATGAAACGTTTATAGAAAAGGAGTTTTTACGTCTCGCTACCGAGGACCTCGTTTGAAAGTGATACGTCGTCTAAAGAATTTACCAGGGCTTACAGGGAAAACATCCAATCCAGGAGAAACTCGAATTGCTACTGATCAATCTGCTTCGAGAAAAATTTCTCAATTCTGCGTGCGTTTGGAGGCCAAACAGAGATTACGTTTTAATTATGGATTAACAGAACGCTAATTACTTAGATATGTTCGTATTGCTAGAAAAACTAAGGGTTCGACAGGCCAAGTACCGTTGCAATTACTTGAAATGCGTTTAGATAATATTATTTTTCATTCAGGTATGGCTTCCACTATTCCTGCAGCTAGACAATTAGTTAATCATAGACACATCTTAGTGAACGACCGTATTGTGGATGTACCGAGCTATCGTTGTAAACCGAAAGATATTATTACTGTTCGGAATCGACCAACTTCCTATAATGGGCTTAGGAGTGGCATTAATGAGTCTTCTCGAGGGGACAAAATACCGGATCATTTAAGTTTTTCTCTATTGGAAGGCAACAGACCGAAGGGGTTGGTGAATCGGATTGCCAATCGGGAATCTATCGATTTGAATATCAATGAATTGTTAGTTGTCGAGTATTATTCTCGCAAAGCTTAACCCTAAGTGATTTCTGATTTATTTAAGAATTCAAGAACTTAATAGAATAATTTGAGAATCCTTGTTACAAGGATTCTTAGGCAGTCTACTCAAAATAACAAGTAACCAGTAGATAACTAAAAAGTTAAAAGGATTTTTCCGATATATCTGACTCATTTCTTTCAGCAGAAACCAACCCCCAATCTTGTACTTTAGAACCTTCTAGTTCAAAAAAGGTGAAATCGACGCACCATACAATATTCCGAGCCACCAATACGGGCGATTTCAAACAATAAATAATTCTAGTACCAATAGATTATCAATAGACTGTTAGGATCCCTTACCGTTATCAAATGTATATAAATATGGAGAGGAGGGGGAGGGATTCGAACCCTCGGTAAACAGAAGTCTACTTAGCATTTCCGGTGCTACACCTTAAACCGCTCGGTCACCCTTCCTGTAGAATTTGATTCCCCAAATGTTCTCACATATTTTAGACATTTAGGTAGCAAAATGACAAGTTAGTGGTCAATGATAATTATAAATTAATAATTTTTGAAATATAAATTTAGGATTCACCAGGTATTAGAAGCGAGGATTAATATTCAAGGTTGAGATAAAAAAAAACGAGATTCGACATATATAGCTTTAGTCATTCTAAGATATATTTTCATACATCCTCGATCCCTTTAAATTGAGTAGATTTTGACGGGACAATATGGGATAGGCATCGTTGGAGGAGGAATGGACCCAAGTTGTTCATCGGTTTCTTGCGAGCCTGGACACTTTTTCTACCCCTAAAAAGAAAAATGAGGTACATAACCATTAAAGAGATATACAGCGTGCCTTATCGCTTTATTAATCTTCTTCTTCGTCACCTTGATTAATATAATAATAAGTGGAATGTGATAGAGAAAAAAAAAATTAGAATTGATTATGCCTAGATCTCAGAGAAATGACAATTTTATTGACAAAACTTTCACAATTCTAGCAGATATTTTGTTACAAATTCTACCGACCACTAAAAGAGAAAGGGAAGCTTTTACCTATTATAGGGATGGTGCGATTCGAGGGGGGAACCGATTCGGACCTATTCAGAATGAATTGAGAAGGTTCCAGTCTCGATAGACCCACATTTGGTGAAGGTGTGTTTTGATTGGGAAACAAGTCCTTCGGTCGCGTATCCACGATTGATGCAGCCTTGGATGCTACAGCTCCAATTCCCGACGGATCTTGGTATCAAGCAAAAGGTTAAACCTATGAAATAATATGTGATGAATGGTTTCATGGGTAAGCATGGGGGGGGGGGCGCCACGTGTAGGAATCGACAATCCAAAGGCTTCGTTAAATTCTAGTTTCGCCACGTATCAGACCCTTCCGACAATTTTCAGGTCGTGGCAACTATCGATAGTGATTGGGACAACAAACAGCCATCCCGTTTGTGTTTTGGATGCCCTTAGAATCATCGAAGATTGTCGAGGTAAGTAATCCCCTCAAAACACAAAGCGTTGGGAACGAAGAAATTGTCAAAGAGTTTATTGATACTATCATATTATATTCTCTCAATAAAAAACTCTTTGCAAGAAGGATGGTTAGATATTAGTTTCAGGAGACACTAGCCCCCGCTTAACCATGGGTTAGGGGTGGGAATAAGTAGACTATTCCAAATACTATTTTCCCTCCGTGCATCAAGCGGGAGGAGCCGTATGAGATGGGAATCTCACGTACGGTTTTGGAGCGGAGCCTATTTGCATTAGCAACCGTAACGGATGTCAGCCCAATCTGAAGGAGAATATGCAGAAGCTTCATAAAATTACTACAAAGCTATGCGTTTAGAGATTGATTCTTACGATCGTAGTTACATACTTTATAATATAGGTCTTACTCATACTAGTAATGGGAAACATGCAAAAGCTTTGGAGTACTATTTTCAAGCATTGGAGCGGAATTCTTTTCTGCCACAAGCTCTTAATAATATGGCTGTGATCCGTCACCACGTGCGATTATCTACACTTTAGGATCTTTTAGTTTGTAACTATTCAACCAAAGAAAAAGGCTTCCCACAAGCATACTTCCGAACAAAAGTTGTCACAAGCTGTGGAATCCAGTACCCCCCCCCTCCCTGAAGCAACCCAGGTTTGAGGGAGGAAGATAGCCTAACTATCCCATGGATAATTGACTGAATCGAAGGATATAGCACCGTAAAGATTCATCATTGAAAATCTGGGTCGATACGATGAGATTGGTCCACCCCAAAAGTTATACAATTTAGCTCTGTAGCAGAGTTGATTGGGAAGAAATAAATAGCGAACCACGGTGTAGCATCAAATCCCAAAGGAAGAATCTATCTAAATGGATCCATATTAAGAATAGGATAGTTAGCTTTGGTAAAAAAAAAAAAAGATTATTATTTTTTTTTTTCTTAACTAGGAGTATGGAAAAGATTCTATTCGAGACGAGTGGAATTAGAAACCCCTATCAGTGACTATTCTTAGTTCCTTCACAAATCAGGAGTAACCCTTCCTTCCCTCTCTTGATTGGACAGACAAGAGGCTAATGAGTAATCATTTGAGCCGTATGAGGTAGGAAACTCTCAAGTTCGGTTCTAAGGGAGGAGATCGCGGAAGAATCTATCCATCCTGACCGAGGGGAACAGGCCATTCAACAAGGAGACTCGGAGATTTCAGAAGCTTGGTTTGATCAAGCTGCTGAGTATTGGAAACAAGCAATAGCACCTTCCCCCAGTAATTACATTGAAGCACAGAATCGGTTAAAAATTACAGGACGTTCTTTTTCTCCTTAGTGAGTGAAGGAAGCACAGCGACATACATGAAAAGATTGAACAAATAGAATTAGGGGGAAAAAAAAATTCTTGCTTACCCAACCCCCACCCAGTCACACCTCGCTTCTTCTCTACTACCAAATGAATGATCGATATTGCAAAGTCCATGAGGCACCAGTAGGTTGTGTAATAATAAGATTAAATGCCTGCCCCGCATAACTCTTCTATTGCAGCTGCTCCAGTTCCAAACTCAAGGGGAAAAAGAATACTTTACTAGTTAGTAGTAAAAATTCTAGTTCTTAGAAGTTTTGTATCCTCTGTTGGTAGGTTGTTGTTATCCCTCGTCCGAAGAGAGGAGAGTCTCGATGACTATTCGTTCACCAGAACCAGAAGTCAAGATTATGGTGGAAAAGGATCCCGTGAAAACCTCTTTCGAGAAATGGGCTCAACCTGGACATTTCTCGAGAAATTTGGCTAAGGGTCCTAGTACCACCACATGGATTTGGAATCTACATGCTGATGCTCATGATTTTGATAGTCATACCAATGATTCAGAGGATATATCCCGTAAAATATTTAGCGCTCATTTTGGTCAACTAGCTATTATTTTCATCCGGTTGAGCGGTATGTATTTTCACGGGGCTCGTTTCTCCAATTACGAGGCATGGCTAAATGACCCTACTCACGTGAAGCCTAGCGCTCAAGTGGTTTGGCCAATAGTGGGTCAAGAGATACTTAATGGGGATGTGGGCGGGGGATTTCAAGGAGTACAGATAACGTCCGGATTCTTTCAACTTTGGCGAGCTTCCGGAATAACTAATGAGTTACAGCTCTATTGCACAGCGATCGGTGCTTTAATCTTTGCGGGATTAATGCTCTTTGCTGGTTGGTTTCATTACCACAAGGCTGCTCCAAAATTGGCCTGGTTCCAAAATGTAGAATCCATGCTGAATCACCATCTAGCAGGTCTCTTGGGATTGGGTTCTCTAGGGTGGGCGGGACATCAGATACACGTTTCGCTACCGATTAACCAACTATTAGATGCGGGAGTTGACCCCAAAGAAATACCCCTTCCTCATGAATCTATCCTTAATCGTGATCTTTTAGCTCAAACGTATCCTAGTTTTACAAAAGGATTAATCCCATTTTTCACTCTTGACTGGTCAGAATACTCAGATTTTTTAACCTTCCGGGGGGGATTGAATCCAGTAACTGGGGGATTGTGGCTGACCGATACCGCGCATCACCATCTAGCCATTGCAGTTCTTTTCTTGGTAGCTGGTCATATGTATAGAACCAATTGGGGTATCGGACACAGTACGAAAGAGATTTTGGAAGCTCATAAAGGCCCCTTCACTGGTGAGGGTCACAAGGGTCTTTATGAGATTTTAACCACTTCGTGGCATGCTCAATTATCTATTAATCTTGCCCTGCTAGGCTCTTTAACAATTATAGTTGCCCATCACATGTACGCTATGCCACCTTATCCGTACTTAGCCACCGATTATGCTACACAACTTTCCTTGTTTACACATCACATGTGGATCGGGGGTTTCTTAATAGTTGGCGCGGCTGCGCACGCAGCTATTTTTATGGTAAGGGATTATGATCCGACTACTCAATATAACAATCTGTTAGATCGTGTCATTCGGCATCGTGATGCAATAATTTCACATCTTAACTGGGTCTGCATCTTTCTAGGTTTCCATAGTTTCGGCCTATACATTCATAACGATACTATGAGTGCTTTGGGACGTCCCCAAGATATGTTTTCAGATACCGCTATTCAGTTACAACCCATATTTGCTCAGTGGGTGCAAAATACTCATGCTTCCGCTCCTGGTTCAACCGCACCTAATGCAGCGGCAAGTACTAGCTTAACCTGGGGGGGTAGCGATTTAGTAGCAGTAGCTGGCAAAGTTGCTTTAGCACCAATTCCATTAGGTACTGCAGATTTCTTGGTACACCACATTCATGCATTTACAATTCATGTTACTGTATTAATCTCACTGAAAGGTGTTCTGTTTGCACGCAGCTCCCGCCTAATACCTGATAAAGCAAATCTTGGTTTTCGTTTTCCTTGCGACGGTCCAGGTAGAGGAGGTACCTGTCAGGTATCTGCTTGGGATCACGTCTTCTTAGGGTTGTTCTGGATGTACAATTCCATCTCAGTAGTTATTTTTCACTTCAGTTGGAAGATGCAATCCGATGTACGGGGTAGTATAAGTGAACAGGGAGCGGTGAACCATATTACTGGGGGAAATTTTGCGCAGAGCTCAACCACTATTAATGGATGGCTGCGTGACTTCTTGTGGGCACAGGCTTCCCAAGTCATTCAATCATATGGTTCCTCGTTATCCGCATATGGTCTTCTATTCTTGGGGGCTCATTTTGTTTGGGCTTTCAGCCTAATGTTCCTATTCAGTGGTCGCGGATACTGGCAAGAACTCATTGAATCTATTGTTTGGGCTCATAATAAGCTGAAAGTTGCTCCTGTTACCCAACCTAGGGCTCTGAGTATCATACAGGGACGTGCCGTAGGAGTAGCTCATTACCTTCTGGGTGGAATCGCCACAACATGGGCGTTCTTCCTAGCGAGAATCATTGCAGTGGGATAATGGCTAGGAGGATTTGAGAAACATTACGGCATCAAGATTTCCAAAGTTCAGCCAGGGTCTATCCCAAGACCCAACTACTCGTCGTATCTGGTTCGGTATAGCCACTGCGCATGACTTTGAGAGTCATGACGATACTACCGAGGAGCGTCTCTATCAAAAAATATTTGCTTCTCATTCCGGTCAATTAGCTATAATTTTTCTCTGGACCTCTGGGAATTTATTCCATGTGGCTCGGCAGGGTAACTTCGAGGCATGGGTGAGGGACCCATTACATGTGAGACCAATTGCTCATGCAATTTGGGATCCTCATTTCGGTCAGCCAGCTGTCGAAGCTTATACTCGGGGGGGGGCTCCGGGTCCAGTGAATATTGCTTATTCTGGTGTATATCAATGGTGGTACACCATTGGTTTACGTAACAACCAAGATCTATATACTGGAGCTATCTTTTTGCTAGCTATTTCCGCTTCGTTCTTATTAGCTGGCTGGTTACACCTACAACCGAAATGGAAACCGAGCATTTCTTGGTTCAAAAATGCTGAATCTCGGCTCAACCACCATCTTTCAGGACTCTTCGGAGTGAGTTCTTTAGCTTGGACAGGACATTTGATCCATGTAGCCATCCCCGAATCTAGGGGTGTACATGTGAGATGGGATAATCTATTAACCGCAACCCCCCATCCTCAAGGCTTGGGACCCTTTTTCTCGGGTCAGTGGAGTGTTTACGCACAGGATCCTGACTCTAGTAACCACTTGTTTAATAGTGCCCAAGGAGCAGGAACGGCTATTTCAACTTTTCTCGGGGGATTCCATCCACAAACTCAAAGTTTATGGCTAACTGATATTGCTCATCATCATTTGGCAATTGCAGCTGTGTTTATTATTGCTGGTCACACGTACAGGACTAACTCTGGTATTGGGCATAGTATAAAAGAGATTTTGGAGGCTCATACTCCTCCAGGCGGCAGGTTGGGGCGCGGACACAAGGGACTTTATGATACGGTCAATAACTCCCTCCATTTTCAACTAGGACTCGCTTTAGCCGCTTTAGGAGTCATCACTTCCCTAGTTGCGCAACATATGTATTCCTTACCCGCTTATGCTTTTATAGCGCAAGATTATACGACCCAAGCCGCACTATACACCCATCACCAATATATTGCCGGGTTTATTATGACAGGAGCCTTCGCACATGGGGCTATATTCTTTATTAGAGATTACGATCCGGAACAAAATAAGGATAACGTCTTAGCAAGAATGTTGGAACATAAAGAAGCAATAATAGCCCATTTAAGTTGGGCTAGTTTATTCCTAGGGTTCCACACTCTAGGTCTCTACGTTCATAACGATGTAATGCTAGCCTTCGGAACTCCGGAGAAGCAGATTCTTATTGAACCTGTATTTGCTCAATGGATCCAATCTACTCACGGTAAAGCTTTATATGGTTTCGACGTACTTCTATCCTCAACAGATAGTCCAGCAATTAATGCCGGTCGGGGATTATGGTTACCCGGTTGGTTGGATGCTATTAATAACAACAGTAACTCATTATTTCTAACGATTGGACCCGGAGATTTTCTAGTTCACCATGCTATTGCTTTGGGTCTACACACAACTACACTGATTTTAGTGAAAGGTGCGTTAGACGCGCGAGGATCCAAGCTGATGCCAGATAAGAAAGAATTTGGTTACAGTTTCCCTTGCGACGGTCCAGGTAGAGGTGGTACCTGCGACATTTCAGCTTGGGACGCCTTTTATTTAGCAGTTTTCTGGATGCTGAACACCATCGGATGGGTCACTTTCTATTGGCACTGGAAACATATCACCCTGTGGCAAGGTAATGTTGCTCAATTTAATGAATCCTCTACTTATTTGATGGGATGGTTGAGGGATTACTTACGGTTGAACTCTTCGCAACTTATTAATGGCTACAATCCATTCGGTATGAACAGTTTATCTGTATGGGCATGGATGTTCTTATTTGGACATCTGGTGTGGGCCACTGGATTCATGTTTCTCATTTCCTGGCGTGGCTACTGGCAAGAACTAATTGAAACTCTAGCTTGGGCCCACGAGCGTACACCCTTGGCAAATGTGATACGTTGGAAAGATAAACCAGTTGCTCTTTCTATTGTTCAAGCACGATTAGTGGGACTAGCCCACTTCTCTGTAGGTTACATATTTACCTACGCAGCTTTTCTAATAGCATCTACATCAGGTAAATTTGGATAACTCTATCTCTCTCTGTTTCGACTAGCAAAATGTCTATGCGTCGGGCTCAACCCCACCCCCCCTACATCTGAGCCAATCGCAAGACCAACTATTCGCGGCTCAATAAATATAAAGAAATAAATTGATTTATTTCTTTATATTTATTGATAAATTAAGAACTTTGATTGCAGATACGATCCCTTTTAGAATAGTATTCCAACCCTGCTGACCTATGAATTATGGCAAAGAAGAGTCTCATTGAGAAGGAGAAGAAGAGAGAAAAATTGGTGAAAGAATATGATCTCATTCGTCAATCTTTGAAACAACAGATCAGAAAGAGTTCATCAATCCAGGAAAAGATAAAGATTTCCAAAGGATTACAATCTCTACCGCGTAACAGTGCACCCGCCCGTCTCCGTAAACGATGCTCCCTAACCGGACGACCCAGATCCAATTATCGAGACTCTGGTTTATCTAGACACGTACTTCGCGAAATGGCACACACTTGTTTGCTACCTGGAGTAATAAAATCAAGTTGGTGAAAAAAAGTCTTATTCAATTAATAAAAAAGAAGAACAGATATTTATAGATTAACAGTTTTTCCTCATGTTCAATGTAATTATTCAAGGAATGTATAATAATTACATTGAAGGCATCAACCACGCGGGGTAGAGCAGCTTGGTAGCTCGCAAGGCTCATAACCTTGAGGTCACGGGTTCAAATCCTGTCTCCGCAAAGGAACCCGTTAATTCTCTATCTAATAGAGTGATAGGCCACCCTTCCCTATCGAGCTTACCCTAATCATTTTATTTCTGGTGTCCCACTGACGAATCAAACCCAAGACTCGTAGAGTCTAGACCGGATAAATTTGAGTATTTCCGATAGTTTCTAGGTTATGGTTATTTCACATCACACGACAAGAATAGGAAAGAGGGTATAAAAATGAATTATCAACACAACTATCGTTTGCTTCGCCTCAGATCAACATTTTCTTTTACCAAGTTCTAGTGTCTGGAAAGAAGAAAAAACGGAGCAAACAAAATAGTTTTGTTTTTGTATGCCACGTATAATTCCCCCCAATTATACCATTCAATTGGTAGGCCCCTTTAACTCAGTGGTAGAGTACCGCCATGGTAAGGCGTAAGTCGTCGGTTCAAATCCGATAAGGGGCTGATCAAACAGTTGTACGAAGCATCAAACTCGAGCTGTCTCTCTTTAGCAGAAGCACCTAGGTCAGTAAGATCTGCGTGCGAAAGAACAATATTGTCTCTTTCATTTCTAGAAAATTATGAGGATACTGGCGTTTAAACAGCTTTTTTTTTTGATAAAAAAGGGTGGAATTATGATATTCCTTCAGACGCCCGTTAAATCAGAATCTATCAATTCTCCCATTTACTACTCAATTGAACCTGAATCGAATCGACGAGATTATTTATAGATTGAAGGGGAAGAACAAAAAGGAGAAAAAGATTCATTTACTGGATAGTCCTAGAATTAGTACGAGGCTAGCTCTCTTCAAAATAAATTCTGCAGTTGAATTGTTTGTCTCATCCTGATTCCTAATCGGAAATGTATCGTTACCCACGATACCGAAGAATCAAGTGAATATAATTCCTACTATTAGGAATTATTTAGTTACCCCTAGCGTGGGAATTAGATATGAATTCTCAGTATCAATATATTTCTATTCAGTTAAAAAAAAACTATTGGATAATCCTTTTTTCTGTATAGATAATTTCCATGAGTCATTAAAGAATTCTTCAACTCTCTTAATTCATTAAGACTCCTGTTTTTTATATTCCTCACATAATCAAAATTTATTTTTTTGGGAACTCGAAGCAGGGGTATAAACTTTTCATTCAATGTCGCTATTTTAAACACCTTTTCTATTCGAAGCTAGGTCGAAGTATGCCACTACTCATTCGCACGATTCGGGACTAGAAAGCTTTCAATTTTTGGTGGAGATTGGTAAAATAATTATTGGGATGTTCCTAAAGAAAAAGTATAGATGAGTACCATAAAAATACAGATCAGATGGATCTATAGACATGCGTATAGTATCTATACTACTAACCTTTTCACGGATTCTAAGAGACAAATTTATTATTTGATCTTTTTCTTTTCTCGAACCTTTTTCTCCCTCTCTTTATCAGTGGAAAACGGATAGGAAAAGGAAGAAGAGTTGGAAGAAGATACTGGCACTGCAGGGGAAGATCTAATAGATGTCAATGGTTGTTTGACAAAAAAAATAGTATCTTTGGGATGGAGTCCCAAAGTAGGGTCCGTTAATACGGCAGAAGGGTTGACACAATCTCGGAAGAAAAGAAAGGTTTACCCACTTTCTGAGGAATAACGTAACAAACTATGTTGTCTCGGGCCTAAGCCGATATGGATAGATTAAAAAAGAAGAGACGATTGAAAAAAACGTAGAATTGGATGAAAAAGAAGAAAAGGAAGAGTACTAGCGAGAAACACGGACAAAGAGCTGGAGAGGAAGGAAGAGAAAGAGGGAGAGGAAGGTAAGGTAAAGAAAGTGATAAGTAATGGAATCAAAACGAAGAAAGAGGGGAAAAAGCAAAAGACTCCCGCTAAAATCTATCAGTATCATTCCCGTGCGATAACTGCCAGGAGTATGCTGTTTCGGTGAACAATTTTTCAGAAGGGACGATGATGTGATGGTTCAATCTTCTGCAAAGTACCGTAACTATATTACTTCATAGAAGAAAGAAGGGAACCCAGAAATGGTTCAGGGAGTTGAGTGAGGGAATAACTATGACCATCGCCATTGGAAAATCTTCCAAGGAGCCGAAAGATTTATTTGATAGTATGGACGATTGGCTAAGAAGAGATCGTTTTGTTTTCGTAGGTTGGTCCGGTCTATTACTCTTTCCCACCGCTTACTTCGCCTTAGGTGGTTGGTTCACCGGTACAACCTTCGTCACCTCATGGTATACTCATGGATTAGCTAGTTCCTACTTGGAGGGTTGTAACTTCTTGACTGCAGCAGTTTCGACTCCTGCTAATAGTTTAGCGCACTCCTTGCTTCTGCTATGGGGTCCCGAAGCACAAGGAGATTTCACCCGTTGGTGCCAATTGGGAGGCCTATGGACCTTCGTTGCTCTTCACGGTTCCTTTGCTCTGATAGGTTTCATGTTACGTCAATTCGAACTTGCTAGGTCTGTACAATTACGTCCCTACAACGCAATAGCGTTCTCCGCTCCTATTGCCGTTTTTGTCTCTGTATTCTTGATTTACCCCTTGGGGCAATCCGGTCGGTTCTTCGCACCCAGTTTCGGGGTAGCAGCTATCTTTCGATTCATTCTCTTTTTCCAAGGTTTTCATAATTGGACGTTAAACCCATTCCATATGATGGGGGTTGCAGGCGTTCTTGGTGCTGCCCTTTTATGTGCCATTCATGGTGCTACAGTGGAAAACACTCTATTTGAAGATGGTGATGGTGCGAACACATTCCGCGCGTTTAACCCAACTCAATCCGAAGAGACTCATTCAATGGTAACTGCTAATCGTTTCTGGTCCCAAATATTCGGTGTCGCTTTCTCCAACAAACGTTGGTTACACTTTTTCACGTTATTCGTGCCAGTGACCGGTTTATGGATGAGTGCTATTGGAGTAGTTGGTCTCGCCCTGAATCTACGCGCGTACGACTTTGTTTCCCAAGAAATTCGTGCAGCAGAAGATCCTGAGTTTGAGACTTTTTACACAAAGAACATCCTATTAAACGAAGGGATTCGTGCTTGGATGGCAGCCCAGGATCAGCCTCACGAAAACCTTGTATTTCCCGAGGAGGTCTTACCCCGTGGAAACGCTCTTTAATGGAACCCTCTCTCTGGGTGGTCGCGATCAGGAAACCACAGGTTTCGCTTGGTGGGCCGGTAACGCTCGACTCATTAATCTGTCTGGTAAATTACTTGGTGCCCACGTGGCTCATGCTGGTTTGATTGTATTTTGGGCCGGAGCTATGAATCTATTTGAAGTGGCTCATTTCGTTTCGGAAAAGCCTATGTATGAACAAGGTTTAATCTTACTTCCCCACCTAGCTACCCTGGGTTGGGGGGTAGGTCCCGGGGGGGAGGTCACCGATACTTTCCCATATTTTGTTTCCGGAGTACTTCATTTGATATCCTCCGCAGTTCTAGGGTTTGGGGGCATCTATCATGCTCTGATTGGGCCCGAAACTTTGGAAGAATCCTTTCCATTCTTTGGCTATATATGGAAAGATAAGAATAAGATGACTACAATTCTAGGTATCCATTTAATACTATTAGGCGTCGGTGCCTTCCTCTTAGTATTCAAAGCGCTGTATTTTGGAGGTTTATATGATACATGGGCACCTGGAGGCGGGGATGTAAGAAAGATTACAAATCTCACCCTAAGTCCGAATGTTATCTTTGGTTATCTACTAAAATCCCCCTTTGGTGGCGAAGGCTGGATTGTAAGTGTAGATAATCTAGAAGATATTATTGGGGGACATGTCTGGTTGGGCTCTATTTGTATTTTTGGGGGAATCTGGCACATATTAACAAAACCATTTGCTTGGGCTCGGCGTGCTTTCGTATGGTCCGGAGAAGCTTATTCGTCCTACAGTTTAGGAGCTCTTGCTATCTTCGGTTTCACCGCTTGTTGCTTCGTCTGGTTCAACAACACAGCATATCCTAGTGAATTTTATGGTCCCACTGGCCCAGAAGCTTCTCAGGCTCAAGCTTTTACCTTTCTTGTCAGGGACCAACGCCTCGGTGCCAACGTAGGTTCTGCTCAGGGACCTACCGGGTTGGGTAAATATCTGATGCGTTCCCCCACGGGAGAAATCATATTTGGAGGCGAAACCATGCGTTTCTGGGACCTTCGCGCTCCTTGGTTGGAACCCTTAAGAGGTCCTAATGGTTTGGATCTTAGTAAGCTAAAGAAAGATATACAACCGTGGCAGGAGCGACGATCCGCAGAGTATATGACTCATGCGCCCTTGGGTTCTCTAAACTCCGTGGGTGGAGTAGCTACCGAGATCAATGCCGTGAACTATGTCTCTCCTCGGAGTTGGTTGGCGACTTCTCATTTTGTTCTAGGATTCTTTTTCTTCGTGGGCCACCTATGGCACGCAGGAAGGGCTCGTGCAGCTGCAGCCGGGTTTGAAAAAGGAATTGATCGTGATACCGAACCCGTTCTTTCTATGACACCCCTTAATTGAAAATTAAACCTTGGGTAAGAATCGTTGAGGTAATGATAGAAAAGAAATAAGCAAAGAATTATTTTCTTACTAGTAGGTTAGTAGCTGCTAGATGGATGTACGTCCCTGGATTCACCGCATCGAGGTAGATTCTATTTGTCTATCTATCTATTTAGATAGATAGATAGATACCAAGCGATTCTTAGTTAGTTCGTCGGTGCAAGTAGCTCTTAGAGCTTATAAACGAGGTAGAAACTCACCTAGTAATTAGTGTCTATTCTTCCGAAACAATAGTTTCTAAATAACCACGAACCAGAAGGTAGCCACGCCTCTTTTTTAAATGTTTAGAAATACTCCCGCGGAATACCCCATTTCGGAGTGGTGGAGGAGGCATGCTGATGGGAATAGGTAAACAACCCAAGGATCATTCATTTTGGATCCCCGTGAGTCGCATACGGTAATGCGCGGACTCACCCCACGAATAGGTGTGGGTTATTCAGATTCAGACAACCTCATTTCATTTTTCCGGCAAATCAGTCGATGGGACTAGTGTCAATCTAAAATGTATTTAGTTGGTATTCCATTTTGTGAATACGCTACCACCCCTCAAACCTTGGGAGATACTGATGCGGGTCCCAGCCACAACCGAATCCCAGAATAAAACTATTTTTAGACTGCTCACTTTACACTTTAGTAGATGGGAGGTTATTTGTTGCTAAAGAAAAGAAGAAAAAGTTATCGCTGGGTACCCGAAGGATACTAGATACTATCGGATGATTCTTTTAAGGAATAATTCTTTTTAGACCAGTTATATCTCTCATTTTTTGTCCCTGAATATTTGATACTAAGCCAATAGTAGGAGAGAGAGGGATTCGAACCCTCGATGGCGTTTCAACACCATGCCAGTTTTCAAGACTGGAGCCATAAACCCCTCGACCATCTCTCCTGCAGAGACGGATTCCTTACTCGATAATCAAAGGATTAATCCTCTAGTTTAGGTGAAATGGGAATCTAATCAATCTCAAGACATATGCATTGTATCAAGATCTATCTCTACTGTGAAAGATATAGAGTGGGAGGAATCTCATAAGATTGATCGTGGAGTTGCTCTGGATGATCATCCCGAATGGAGAGATTTTCACTTCCATTCAACGAATCATTGATAGATTCATTGACATTAGACTCTAGAGTACCAGAAGGATTTTGATTCCCCCCTCAAATACCTGGTACAGCGAAAGTCTCACCGGATGCGGATTGGATGGTACAAATAACCCATTCCTTATATTTATATGGAGGGAATCAGATTTATGATAATGACAATCGCTTTCCAATTGGCTTTATTCACATTAATTGCTACCTCATTCCTACTAGTTGTTGGCGTCCCTGTAGCGTTCGCTTCCCCCGGCGGTTGGTCCAGCAATAAAAATATTGTCTTTTCAGGGGCTTCATTATGGATCGGATTAGTTTCCTCAGTAGGTATACCCAACTCCTTTATTTCTCAATAATCCGATGCTTCGGTTCCTCTTCTCGTAATTCACTGTTACGAGTGGAGATGTAAAATCAAGAAGATTTTTCTTTGTAGAATGGAGCTAGGGAATAGGTACTCTGTTTCGATCTGTTTCGGGGGGGGGGTGGGTCCTCTCGCCCGCAAAAAAGCTCTTTTGGTCGGGTTCTGATTAATAAACTAAATACGTCAATCTGTAAAATCACTACACATTGAATATGTGATGCGGTGTAGAATGCGGTAACAGATTATGCGGATATAGTTGAATGGTAAAATATCTCCTTGCCAAGGAGATGACGCGGGTTCGATTCCCGCTATCCGCCCATCAAATAACTAAGGAGTCTGCTATATACATAGAAGAACGCATTAAGAATCAATCATTCAAGAATTATTGAATTCTTTTTTGTTTATCTATCCGGGGAGCGTCTCGTTCTTATTCTGAATCTTAAAAACTCCGACCATACTCTTTTGCAAAGAGGCATCCAATTGCGGATGGATCCAGTGATTTTTTTTTTCCACTTATTTCAAAAGACGCGCAAGTAGGTTCAACGACAGTATTAATTGATTAGATTGAATCAGCCCCCCCCCCTCCTCGGCTTCACGTGGTGGATACACACCCACCTAAGCTCTCTATTGGCACTCATTAGGCCCACTAAACATAGCGCCTACGCGCAGTGCAACAGAACAGGGAGGAGGTTTTAGTAGTATGAGAGGGGATGGAAGCCGGGCCCGCGAGAATCTACACCAGCGCTTAAGGGCTGAGGTAGTCAAGATGAAGGCCGCCCGCCAGAGGGCGCAGCGTCCCTTTATGTGGAAGAATTCCCTCTTTAGCCCGCAACCGACGGACCCCGACAATCAGGAGACACTATTCGTGGATGACGCAGCAAGTAGCACGAGCTTACACTCTTTCCGTCCGGACCTTGGCTTCCCACGAGCTAGTCCTACTGATGTCTATTGTAGAGAGAATGCTACAAGATCGCACAGGATTGCCCATCAGCCTCGAGAACGACGGGCTGCTCTCCCTAACCCGCACCGCGGAGAAGGATTGGGTTCTGTTCTCTCTAGACCGCTTCCTTCGGGCACAGAGCATGGACTTACTCGGATTAGAGATCCCCTTCCCTTAGAATGCAAGCTCTGAGACTCCACTCTTCCAGCCGCTAACAGCTGCCCCCTTTCCCTTCCATTGCGGATTGTTTTAGGGCATTGCAGACCAGACGAAAAGACCGTATCTCTTCTTTTATGCCTAGGGGAAAAATATCGACATAATATACATTCCTCCGGCTAATGTATATTCTGTCAACACTATTGACACTATCAATATCTTCGGCGTCCCGCCGCCTTCCTTCTGCGTGGGGTTCAAATAGTCCACTATAGTCCATTAGTGGTACGAGAAATAACAGGTGACTTAGCTATGACCAAACGGCTGGGGTAAGGACAAAAAACATCAACTGATGGCCGGGAATAAATAGGATAGGGGGATAAGCAACTTGCTAACGTTTCTGCTCGATAGTATACTTATTAGTAAGCGACTTACTATCAAGCATTCCGCATCAACGGAGTTTTTTTCTCGGATTGAGATCTGTCACAGATAGTTAGGTAAGGGCGATATAGTCAAGTGGTAAGACGGAGGATTGCAAATCCTTCATCCCCCAGTTCGAATCTGGGTGTCGCCTGATACAACATTATATATATTGCTTTTTTCTTTCAGGGATTGTTTGTTGCGCCGAAACCGGATACAAATCGAGATGCTCTATAGTCTATTATAGCCTATCACGCTAAATGTATATCGATGCGTCACGCATAAGCAATCCCAACAATAGTATATCACCGATTTATAAATCAAAGGTCTGAATCCTCAAGATTTTGCAATAAGGATTTGGTAACATAAAAAAAAGGTCTATACATCCTCATTATCTTTTGCTATTGGGGTATCCTATTGAATAGGAGTGTAATTATCATGCACGGCGTGTTTCCAGGCCTGGACTCGTATTTGGACTCGTAAATACTCAATAATTAGTAAATTTCAAGAGAGTTGAAGGGATAGGAATTATAATTACGGATCTAGTTAGTATAGCTTGGGCTGCCCCGACGGTGATTTCTACATTCTCCCTCTCACCTGCAGTTTGGGGAAGAAGTGGGTTATAACAAATGACCATTTCTTTCGCAGTCTGATTCGGCGAATGCAAATCGTTGTAACGATACCAACGATTTGCGTTCTCCCTACGCCGGAATCTGTTTCTCAGTAGGAAACATAATATAAGCTACTCTCCTACCCTGTGAAATAATTTATTCTTTTAATATCAATCTATGTAAAATTGTTCTCTCTCGGGAGGATTCAGCTACTGGAGTTTTTCGCTCTAAAGTATCCGCTGGTTAATTTCGCTAAATGTATCAATATGCTCGTTTTACAAACCCGCATTATTAATAATGATATATGTTGCAGTTCCATCTGTAAGTATTTCAGCCGATGGTAGGTTGGGATCCAGACGACAACCCTGAAAAATCATAATGCCTCGACATAAGTAAAAAAGAATTATAGGGATAGGCTGAGACTTTTTAGGTTAGTCGGTGAGTAACCCCCCCCCCCCCCTAAAAACCATATGTGATTCTTTCGGCTTGTTGTGACTTAAGCGATGCGGAGAATTCTCAAAATAGTATTATTTTTTTTTTCATTTTCAGAGAAAAATAAGCTATAACCAAATAGATGTCACAAAAAGATAACGTCTTGGGATACCTATTCTTACTCTTCCCGTTAGTTTTGAAGACTGAAGAAACAAATTGAATCAATTTAGTCCTGGATTACTTTTTTTCCATTGCCAAATCTAATCTACTAGTTCTGCTACTGCTTCAAGTTCTGGATGTTTTGCATAAAGATATGTGAGATTGAAAAAATCCTTTTGGCAAGTACAATTGAGATTACACCTCTAGGATACCTGAGGTTCCTTTTTTGTAGGGGCGTACAAAAAGATACCTATCACTACTAACCCAATTTCACGCGAATCGTGAGCAGAAGAATGATAAATATAGATTTACTGTATAAATCAACAATCTGATCTATCAATATTTGCGAATTCTATCTATTTATCTATTCGCAGATAATAGATTGAGACATAGATAAATAGATAGATGAAAATAGAGATTCCGATTGAAAGAAAAGGGACTGAAGAACCCTAACCAGGAAGGGGCGTAGGGACCAGTAATTTATTACTAACAACTATATTGCGTATTATTGTCTCGTCCGGAATACTAGCCTATATCTCACTTTTTATCCTGCAACAAAGATTTACTCTATGTTTCCCTACTTGCTTCTGTACACTGAGGATTAACAGATTGATCCTCGAATTAATTATTTTGAGCGGCCGTTTTAATGTAAAGAATGAGTGGAAAAGCTGTGGGGATTAGAATGAAAAGTGTAGTGGCTAAGAACGCAAGAATATTGACTTCCGTATTAATAGTTCAAATCAATTGAGGAATAGCTTGAGTGGTCCCATTGGGAAAAAAACTCTCGGACTCTATAATGAACCATCTATTTCTAATTAGTTTAGTCGGGTCGACCGAATTAAGTATCTCCGATTAATCAGAGATAAGGGAGTATTAAAGTTGAATTTTCGATATCGATTACATAGTATATCATGAAATGAAATCTCAAGAATACCTGATTCCTCTCTTCCTCGCGACAATAGCCTACCCCCACCCTCTCTTTTTGGATCAATCAATCAGCCGCTGCAACCTCGTAAGAGGTATTAGAAACCTAATCAAATGATTAGTCTAATTTAATAGATTAGTAGACTGAAAAATAAAAAAAAAAAAATTGAATCTTGTTATTTCTCTATCTCTTTGAGAGATAAATTAGATTGACGATTCGTGGGGAATACCCCTATAATTTCAGGGGGTAATCGGGCCCCCATCGTCTAGAGGCCTAGGACATCTCTCTTTCAAGGAGGGAACGGGGATTCGAATTCCCCTGGGGGTATTCATCTCGCAAGAACCTCGCGATTGTACTAGAAATAATATTCTTATTCTCTTATCGGCTTGTACCCAAAACCAAAATAGGGGTCCGATTCAAATAATCGGGATGCAAACGTGAATCAACCGGCAACCCTACTGTCGAAACCGAAATGTTCCATAATATGTGGGTCGATGCTCGAGTGGTTAATGGGGACGGACTGTAAATCCGCTGGCGGCGCCTACGCTGGTTCGAATCCAGCTCGACCCAAGTCTGAGATCATAGACTCATTTGTGACATCGTTTATCTCGTTGATATCGGAATCGAAACCCTAAATTGTTTCACAAGAATTTATCGGGATTGACGGGTCTCGAACCCGCAACTTCCGCCTTGACAGGGCGGTGCTCTAACCGATTGAACTACAATCCCAGGAAGTAATTAGAGTTTATATAGTGGCTGCTTCAAAGTCAACGATCTAGTTATGGGTAGGAAGAAAAGATTGATGAGGATGAAATAAATATATAAAAAGGTCAAACCGAGCTTTTGGCTATCTATCTATATTGGATAAACGATAGAGACAATGGGAGGCAAGACTATCTCAATCCCTCTGAAATCGATGGGGATCCTCGCGCCATAACCACCCAGCGCTTGTTCCTATTACGTACGAGGATTCGATCAAGATGGGTCAAAGAATATCTGCTTAACAAATCAATAAGTTAACCTTTAATTGGCAATTGGATTGACTAAACAAAATCCTCTCATCAAATTTCTTGCTTCTGTTAGTTAATCCACCGCGGCTATTCTTCCATTTTTCGAGAGTTAACCCTTACCATGTGCGCCGCCCCATCCACAGCATTCCCCCTCCTATAGGAAATCTTTTATAACTCTAGTAATCTATTACGAAAACTGGCGTGGAAAGGAAACCAAGTTGATCTATTTATTTGAAAAAACTTTGGCATAATTTGGAACTATCTCCCAACCCCTAATTCTCCGAGTAAGTCGCTTCCCATAGATTCAATTTCAATTGGTGAATCATTAATGGCGCCAAGGTTGCTACTGGGAAAAAAAACCATCCATCTATTCTTTCACGCTTTCCTAGCAATCAAAATTATTGATATAATATACTTGCGGGTTTTCTTTTTGTTTGCTGCGAGTCATTACATATTTTTGAATCGTCACAAAAATTTTGGATACGTGAGTGGTCTTAATTCGTCATAGAATTATCTTCCTGAATATGTAGGTTCGTAGCACTTGGGTTGCGCAGACCCTTCCCTTACAACCTACTTTATTTCTAATAGGATCTAGCACCTGGTAAAAAAGTTCCTGTAAAAGATATTTATAACTCCTACCCACCTCCTTCCTTATTCTCTTCCACTTCAACCTCCTCGTCTCTTCCCCCTCCCCCCCTTGTACTTCTATTCTGAATAAAAATACAAAATTATTGTTTCTGTGAAGATATGGATAATGTAATAGGAGGGGCAGGGGGGGGGGCTAGAAGTAAAGGAAAGGGAATCTAATTGTTATAGTTTTGCTTGAGAATGAATCTCGGTGTAATATTAGGAGGAGATAGAAAGACGCCTGTACTGCCAGAACTTGCACGAATTCAATTCGAAGGGTTTAATCGTTTCGTTCACGAAAGATTGCTTGAAGAGCTTAAGAATTTTCCGAAAATTGAAGATACAGATAAGGAAGTTGAATCCTGATCTATTAGTGAACAGTATCAATTGACAGAACCTTCAGTCGAAGAGAGAGATGCTGCGTATCAATGTGTTACATATTCATCTGATCCATATGTACCAGCTTAATTGACTCGGAACAGAGACGGAATAGTGCAAGAAGAGGCTGTACGCCTAGGAGCTATTCCTTGGATGAATTCTCAAGGAACGTTCATTATTAATGGAATTGCTAGAGTTTTGATTAATCAAATACTGAGAAGTCCCGGTATTTATTACAATCGCGAATCGGATCAAAAAGGAATCTCTGCATATACTAGCACTGTAATTTCGGATCGGGGAGGAAGATTTAAATCAGAGATGGATAAGAGAGACAGGATATGGGTTCGTATTAGCAAGAAACGAAAAGTATCCATTCTGATCTTATTAATAGCTATGGGATTAAGCAGAAAAGATATTTTACAGAATGTCCGTTACCCTAAGATTTTTTCCAATATGTTGAAGAAACAAAAAGGGGATGTTGAATCACCAGAGGATGCTATAGTGGAACTTTACAAACAGCTATACTCTGCTACAGACGTAGATATAGTATTTTCAGAATCTATAGTCAAGGAATTGCAAAAGAGATTTTTCCAACATAGGTGTGAGTTGGGACGGATTGGTCGACGAAACTCAAACATCAAACTAGCTCTGGATGTACCCGAAACGGAACATTTTTTATTACCCCAAGACGTATTAGCAGCCGCAGATCATTCAATCGAAATAAGTTATGGGATGGGTAACCTTGATGACATAGATCATCTAAAAAATCGACGTGTTCGATCTGTGGCGGATCTGCTACAGGAACAATTGAAATTGGCCTTAAACCGTTTGGAGAATCCGATCCGATAAAATCTTCGTAGAGCCGTTAGGCGTAAACGTCCATTAACTCCCAGAGTATTAGTAACGTCTGTCCCAGTAATAACAACATCCAAAGAGTTTTTTGGTTCACACCCCTTATCACAATTTTTAGATCAAACCAATCCACTATCAGAAATGGTTCATAAACGAAGATTAAGTTCTTTAGGTCCTGGGGGGTTGACACGGCGAACCGCCAGTTTTTAAGCTCGAGATATTCATTTTAGTCATTATGGGCGTATCTGCCCGATCGAAACATCTGAAGGCATGAATGCTGGCCTCATCTCATCATTAGCTATTCAGGCAAAAGTTAGCAATTCTGGATCCTTGCAGAGCCCTTATCTCAAAATGTCCGAATCGTCTGAGGAAGAACAATTAGTCGATTTATCCCCCGCTGAGGATGATTATTATCGAGTAGCAACTGAAAATTTATTAATATCGGAATGGAGGACTAGAGAAAGAGAAGTTATACCGGTTCGGTATCGACAAGAGTTTTTAAGCGTTCTATGGGAGCAAGTCGATTTCCGAAGCATTCATCCTCTACAATATTTCTCCATCGGAGCTTCTCTTATTCCATTCATTGAGCATAATGATGCAAATCGCGCCTTGATGGGCTCCACTATGCAACGTCAAGCGGTTCCACTCTTTAAGCCTGAAAGATGCATTGTAGGGACCGGGTTAGAAGGTTAAGTAGCCTCGGATTCGGGAGGTGTAGCTGTATCTGAACGAGAAGGATGAATCCAATATATTGATGGTAATAAAATTACACTATCTACGACCGATGAAGAGAGCGATGAAAAAAGTTTAAACACTACAGATACCAGATTAAGAATTTATGAACGTTCTAATAACAATACCTGTATACACCAAAAGTCTACAGTTATGCCAGGAGAACTATTGAAAGGCGGAGAAGTTGTAGCGGATGGAGCAGCAACCGTTGGGGGAGAATTAGCTTTAGGTAGAAATATCTTAGTAGCCTATATGCCGTGGGAGGGATACAATTCTGAAGATGCAGTATTGATTAGTGAACGTTCGATATACGAAGATATTTCTACATCTTTTCACATTGAGAGACACGAAGTTGAAGTTTGTGCAACAAATCAGGGTCCTGAAAGGGTTACTAAGGAAATACCTCAATTGGATAGTTATGCACTTCGACATTTGGACAATAATGGGCTTGTAGAATCGGGATCTTGGGTAGAAGCGGGGGATGTTTCGGTGGGTAAACCGACGCCCCAGGAGGGGGCGGATTCATTACGTGCTCCAGAAGGAAGATTATCACAAGCCATTTCTGGTATCCAATTAGTTAACGCAAGAGAGAGTTGTCTGAAAGTCCCGATTGGTAGAAGAGGTCGAGTCATTGACGTTAGGTGGGTTTATCCCGAAGACGATACTATGAATGATTCAGAGGTTATTCATATATATATCTTATAAAAACGTAAGATACAAGTAGGTGATAAGATAGCCGGCAGGCACGGAAATAAAGGTATTGTGTCAAAAATCCTACCCAGACAGGATATGCCTTATTTACAAGATGGTACACCAGTCGATATGATATTAAGTCCCTTAGGAGTACCTTCATGAATGAATGTAGGATAGATTTTCGAGTGTTTACTCGGGCTAGCTGGGGAGTTTTTGAAAACCCATTACCGGATAGTACCTTTCGATGAAAGATATGAGCGGGAAGCTTCTAGAAAACTAGTATTTTCAGAGCTTTGTGGAGCGAGTACAGGAACTCGTAATCCGTGGTTATTCGAGCCCGAACATCCCGGAAAGAGTCGATTAATCGACGGACGAACAGGTGATCCCTTCGAGCAACCAATTACGATCGGAAAGGCCTATATAATGAAATTGATTCATCAGGTTGATGATAAAATTCATGCACGATCCAGCGGGCCCTATGCGCTTGTTACGCAACAACCTCTCAAGGGAAGGTCTAGACGGGGGGGACAGCGAGTTGGAGAAATGGAAGTTTGGGCTTCGGAGGGTCTTGGCGTATCTTACACGTTGCAAGAGATGCTTACAATTAAATCAGATCATATTCAAGCTCGTTACAAAGTACCTAGTGCTATTACGACCGGAAAACCCATCCATAAGCCAAATACGGTTCCAGAATCTTTCCGATTGCTAGTTCGAGAGTTACGATGCATGGGTCTGAATCTGGAGCATAATTTTATATTTGAAGAAGATTCGGGGAGGGGGGGTGAGGATATTTGATATTTAATCGAAACTTTATTTTTTTTTTTACAAAAAACCAATTGAAAACTTTTATCTTACGATTCATCGAACTAATTATCAACAACTTCGGATTGGACTGGCTTCCCCCGACCAGATTCGCAGTTGGGCTGAAAGAGAGTTACCTAATGGAGACATCGTTGGGCAAGTTGATTAACCGTATACGTTGCATTACAAGACTCATAAACCAGAGAGAGATGGTTCGTTTTGTGAAAGAATATTTGGGCCCATAAAGAGTGGAGTTTGTGCTCGCGGAAATTACCGATCTGTCGATAATGAAGAGGAATATTCAAATTCTCGTAAGCATTGTGGAGTCGAGTTTACCGACTCTCGGGTTCGAAGATACCGAATGGGATATATTAAACTAGCATGTCCAGTAACCCACGTATGGTTCCCAAAACGAATCCCCAGTTACATTGCAAATCTCCTTGCTAAACCTCTCAAAGAACTAGAAAGCCCAGTATATTGCGATGCGTGACTTGATTGTATGTTTCGATTATCACAGATTAATTACAATCTGTCATCCTATACGACGGTGGGATGCCTCCAATTCCGACATATTTCTCACGAGCGAGGAATATCGCGTAACTCGGGATAAAAAGTACTATGTACAGAGTACAGGCTGAGGGGCTCTCTTCCAGGGTTAGTTTTTATTGATTAATCCGTCGATTAGGCTTCGTAATAAAGGTTTTTATCTCACATTCATGATTTGACGAGAAAGAATCCAAGTGTTTTTTGACACGATCTTTCACTCAAACTTTTTCTTCTTCTTTTTTCAAGAAGAGGTTATTTTCTGATAGAAATATGGTTATGAAAACTTAATCATCGCAAAGGCTTTTCAAATCGATTGATAACCATCGGAGTGGAGTGGAAACCCAAAGAGGAGAAATGGTCGTATTAGGAACAAGAAAAATCTCCCCAACCTCTGACCAAAACGAGAGGGAATAAGGAAAAAATTATTATTTCTGTGAAGATGTGGATAATGTAATAGGGAGGGGGGGGGGCAGAACTGAGACTACTCAGGAAAGGTAAGTTCGAGCTTGAGTAATGAACAGCTATTTCATTCTCTATAGATGGGGTGGGATTATCGTGCCCCAAAAACGTCATATCGTACTGTTGGAACTTCACACTTAGATATAGTTATTTGAGCCGGATGAGAGGAAACACTCGTGTCCGATTCTATGGGGGGGGGTATTCGTTCGACCTATCCCAATCTTTTTCCTGCTAGGCCTATGGCTGAGAGACCTACTCTATTAAGATTGCGGGGTTTGTTCAATTATGAGGATCGATCCTGGAAAAATATTCTTCCCATCTTTTCTCCCACCCGAAACTTTGAAAATATTCAAGAAAACGAAATAGCTACTGGAGGGGATGCCATTAAAAAATGATTAGCTAGCTTGGATCTGCAGAGTGTTATGGATCGTGCGTATTTGGAGTGGCAGGCACTGGCGAAGCAAGGATCTATCGGGAATGAATGGGAGGATCAGACAATTCAAAGGAGGAAAGATCTTTTGGTCAGACGGATGAAATTAGCTAAGGATTTTCTCCAAACAAACCTAAAACCAGAATGGATGGTTCTGGATCTTTTACCAGTCCTTCCACCTGAATTGAGGCCAATAGTTGAACTATATGAAGGCGAATTAATTACTTCTGATCTTAATGAGCTTTATAGAAAGATAATTCATCGAAATAATACTCTTATCGAATTTCTATCGGGAAGTGAATTCACACCCGAAGGACTGATTGTCTGCCAGAAGAGACTCATTCAAGAAGCCGTGGATGCCCCTATCGATAATGGTATACGTGGACAACCAATGAAGGATATTAATAACAGGCCTTACAAATCTTTCTCAGAGGTTATTGAGGGGAAAGAGGGACGATTTCGTGAGAATTTGCTCGGAAAGCGGGTCGATTATTTAGGTCGTTTCGTTATTGTAGTAGGTCCGTCTCTTCCATTACATCAATGTGGATTACCCCGAGAATTGTCGATCGAGCTTTCCCAAGCCTTTGTAATTCGTAACTTGATTGGTTGACACCTTGCTCGTAATCTACGAGCTGCTAAGAATATGATTAGAAAAAAAGACCCCATTATATGGAAAGTTCTTCGGGAAGTTATGCAAGGTCATCCCGTACTGCTGAATCGAGCACCTACATTGCACAGATTGGGTATACAAGCATTTCAACCCATTTTAATAGAAGGACGCGCCATTCGCTTGCATCCATTGGTTTGTGGGGGGTCTAACGCAGATCTTGACGGAGATCAGATGGCTGTCCATGTACCTTTATCTCTAGAAGCTCAGATTGAAGCTCGTTTTCCAATGTTTTCGCACACAAATCTATTGTCCCCTGCTACGGGAGATCCCGTATCTGTACCGAGTCAAGACATGCTTCTCGGTCTTTATATACTAACAATTGATAATAGGCAAGGAATTTATGGAAATAGGCATTCTAGTTTTATAGGCTCCTCTCCCAATATACCCTATTTTACGAGTTACTACGATATACTTAAGGCCAAGGAATTAAAACAAATTGATTTCTATAGTTCTTTGTGGCTTCGGTGGGGGATTGATTTGCAAACGATCAGTTCGAGAATTCGCGAATTGCCTATTGAATCTCAATATGAACCCTCAGGAACATCTTTTCACTCTTACGATAATCACCAAATCAGAAAGTGTAGGGAGGGCCATATCCTTGGTATGTATATACTTACAACAGCTGGGCGTATCTTGTTCAATCAGCAATTAAAGGAAGCGGTGCAAGGTATATCAAAAGCTTCTTCTCCGTGTGGGACTTCGGCCATACCCAGTACAATGATACAGGAAGGGAGTTTTTAGGTCTGATTGGAGTAATGAAGAATGAGAAAGCTTTTTTTTATACATTTAATTAATAACTTGAACCCCAATCTATTGGTTAATAATTATTAAGGGGTAAAAGAATAAGAAAAAGTTGAGGTTTCTAAAATGGCGGATCAAGCTGAATCACCTTTCTATAATAAGATGATGGATAAGGCTGCAATGAGACAACCTATCAGCAAGTTAGTCGTTTGTTTCGGAATCGCATCTACGACAAACATTCTAGATCAAGTTAAGGTTTTGGGTTTTCAACAAGCTACAAAAGCATCTGTCCCATCAGGCATCGACGATCTTTCAACAGTACCCTCCAAAGGATGGCTTGTATAAGATGCGGAGAGATTAGGTTACGTCCCAGAGCAGTATCATCGTTACGGGAGTTTGCATGCCGTAGAAAAGTTACGTCAATCCATTGAAGCCTGGTATGCTACAAGTGAATGCTCGAAACGAGAAATGAATCCAAGTTTCAAGATGATCGATCCTCTAAATCCAGTTCATATGATGTCTTTTTCGGGGGCCCGGGGAAGTGTCTCTCAAGTTCACCAGTTGCTTGGTATGAGGGGATTGATGTCAGATCCGCGGGGGCAGGTAATTGATCTACCCATCCGAAGGAACCTGCGCGAAGGCTTATCTTTGACAGAATATATTATTCCTTGTTATGGTGCTCGCAAGGGGGTTGTGGATACCGCGGTACGAACATCAGATGCTGGATATCTGACACGTAGGCTCGTCGAAGTAGTTCAACATATTGTTGTACGCAAAAGGGATTGTGAAACTACCAAAAGCATCGCTTTGAATCTTATTGAGGAAAGAAGAGAATCTATCTGAACGATATCGTATCAAAGACTGATTGGACGTGTGTTGGCAGATAACATCTATCGGGATGTGAGATGTATTGCTACACGTAATCAAGATATTGGCGATGAACTGGCTAGTAACCTCGTAGCATCGGCGCAACCGATACATATAAGATCCCCCTTGACATGCAAAAGCATTTTCTGGATTCGTCAGTTGCGTTATGGTTGGAGTCTCGCCCATCACAATTTAGTAGAATTAGGAGAAGCTGTCGGTATCATTGCGGGTCAATCAATTGGAGAACCAGGAACTCAATCAACATCAAGAACTTTTCATACAGGTGGAGTATCTACGGGCGATATCGCAGAATATGTACGAATTCCGTTCAATGGACTCATTCATCTCGATGAAAGATCGGTGTATCCCACACGTACGCGACATGGGCATCCTGCTTGGATGTGTCGAAATGAGTTACCCATCCTCATTAAGAGTCATAATAATATACACAATTTCACCATTCCAGCACAAAGTTTACTTATGATTCGGAACGATCAGTATGTCGAATCCCAACAAATCATTGCGGAAGTATGAGCCAAAGAATTTCCTCTTAAGGAGCGTATTCAAAAATCTATCTATCCGAATATAGAAGGGGAGACCCACTGGAGTAGATTTGTGTGGCATCTATCTGATTGTATAGATAATCCCATTCGTGTCGTACGCGAGACGGGTCATATTTGGATTCTTTCGGGAGTTTTTAATGATTCCGATAAGAACTATTTGTTTTATGAGGATCAAGATAGAATCAGTAATAAACCTCACTCTAGCGAGAATAGACAAGAGTCTCATGAAAGGTTTGGCGAGAATAGAGATGCTATTGATTATGAGGGTTTTCAAGAAGGGATCCAAGGGTTTGGAATCAATCCAAAATGTTTTTCAAATTGGCTGAAACCTCCAGTATCTACTTCGATTCTTTCTAATCTCATGGTGGAGCGGGGTGAAGAAAAAGAAGCAATTTATTCGTTACTGAAACGACAGGGAGAAGGGTCTAATGAATCAGATTTTACAAATCTTAATGTTAAGCTAAATAAGATCTTGGATCGGAATGATATTCTTGCTATCTATGAAAACCCTGAGCATCAAACGGATGTTTCGGGGGTTATGAAATATGGTACTATAGGGGTTGAACCCGTTGTTAAAAAAGAATTTGTTTCTGATAGTGGGACAGTTAAAACTCTGGGCTCACGGTACAGAGTAATCAAAGGAGGCAACTCTTTTCTAATCCCCGAAGAGGTTTATACTACTCACGAACCCTTCTCATCCATTTTGGTAACAAATAATACTATTATTGAGGAAGGTACACAAATAACTCCTAATATTATTAGTAAAGTCGGCGGACTGATCCAAATCGAGAAGACACCAAATAGTATTGAGATAAGAATCCTGCCTGGATATGTTCACAATCCGGAAAGGGTAACTAGTATACCCAAGCAGAGTGGTACTCTAATTGCACCAGGTAATAGGATTTTTAATGAATTCAAATCCGAGGGTTGGGTTTACCTCCAATCGGTTACACTCTACAGGAAAAGAAAGACCTCCGTCCCGGTAAGACCAGTTGTAGAGTACAATATATCTAACAATTCTTTGGTGCGAGTAACCTCCCATCCCGAAAAACCAAAGACGCAAAAATGCGCAAAAATTGAATTCTTTACGTATATTTCTTATAAAAATGGCGAAAAGATTGAAATAAGCAACCATACAACTATTCAATTAGTTAGAACTTGTTTAATGGTTTATTGGCAAGAATATTTCTACCAGCTCTTCTCTATAAGAAATGCTTATTTGTCTCTTATCAGTGTGAGAATAAATAATATTCTCAGTACCTTTCTTCAAGTTAACTCAATAGTTTTTTCTAGTGCACCTCCCGCACGAAGTGTCAGGGTCAATCAGGTTTCTCAACCACCGGTGTCTGTCGACGAGCCATCCCCTGATCAAGTTGATCTATCTAACAGTAGGAACAAATTAGTTGTCAAGTATCAAAGTACTGTTCATTCGGTGTCGGAACGAGGTGCATCCTTCTTAATTTTGTCGCCGTTCAATCTCTTTCGTAATATTTTGTCTACCGATTCGAGCAATAATAAGCATGAAAACTCGATTATGGGATACTCCAACGATTCTAAATCAGGTACAAATATTTATGCTCGGGATGAAAGAAGTCTAAAAGATATACTATCGAATTCGAATTCTAAGTATGGATCTCTTCCGAAGAACTATCTAAAAGAAGGGTTGGCCAAATCTAGAAGATCAAACCTTATTCCTCGTCGAAGGGAAAATCAAGAGTTAGGTTTATTAGGGACTTCATGGGGTATTTCCAACAATTTGGTGCCCCATCTTACGCTGAGCGGTGAAGCCCCTTCCTTTGAAAATTACTTTGTTGATGATTCAATAGATACGCCGGGACATAGAAATTGGTATCCGATCGATGAAAATGAATTAATATTGAAATATCCTACGAATCTTTTTTTAGATAAATGTTTATCGGCCAAGCAGATCTATTTACCACCAGATTACTCTAATCGAGTAATCTTGTTAATTAATCTCGGACTATCAATCAGTGAAAATCGATGCTTCTGCAGGAATAATGTTTGTCTCCAGTCCGGTCAGGTCGTAGCTATTCACCACAAATATTTATTAACTAGAACAGCTAAGCCTCTTTTAGCGACCCGGGGAGCAATTCTTCAGAAGAATTCCGGAGATATCATAGGAGAGGGAGATACATTAATAACATTACCACATGATAGATTGAGGTCTGGGGACACTATTCAGGGTCTTCCAAAGGTTGAGCAGCTGCTGGAGTCTCGCTCCATTGCTTCTATTCCGGCACGAATCGAAGATCTTTTCGGAAGATGGAATAGGGGTATTACAAGATTAATTGGAAACCTTTGGAGTCACTTTCTAAGTGCTGGAACAAGTATGGAACATTGTCAATTGGTTTCGATTGATCAAATTTGAAAGGTTTATGGGTCTTAAGGAGTACAAATATCGGATAAACATCTAGAAATTATCATTTGGCAATTGACCTCAAGAGTCGTAGCATCGGAAGATGGAATAGCTAATGTTTTTTCACCCGGGGAGCTTATTGAACCGTCACAAGCATAACGGATGAATCGCGTATTAAAGAGATCGATTTTCTATGAGCCTATTGTACTGGGAATGACGAAAGCATCTCTCAATACTACTAGTTTTTTATCAGAGGCGAGTCCCCAAGAAACTACTCGAGTACCGGCTAAAGCTGCTCTTCGGGGTCGAATCGATCGGTTAAAGGGATTGAAGGAGAATGTTATTCCTGGTGACACCGTCCCCATTGGAACGGGTAGTCAAGAGATTATTAGTCAACTAAAAGTGAAGAAACAAAAAGAATTTCATTCAACTATAAGTAGCAGTAATAACCCTAAATGGGGAACAGAAAATAACCTCTCTGGTTATCGGGGGGAACCGAGTCTCCATCATAAATTAGTTATTCATAAAGGATTAAACCGATCCCTCTCTCGACTTAGTAGCAACAAATGCTAGAATAGTTATTGAATATTAGAATTTATCGTATGTCTCAATCAACAATATTGATCAGCGGATTGTAATAATTTATTAAATCCAGTTAAAATGGAATGAATTCACAGTTTCTTATACTTGAGGGGAAGATGCAACAGAAAAATCGGAGTATTGACTCGGAAGGAATGATGGGGGCGGGAGTTCATTTTGGTCATCAGACCCAGAAATGGAATCCTAGGATGTCACCTTATATATTTACGGAACGGAAGGGTGTTCATATTCTCGATCCAACTCAGACTGCTCGTCTTTCATCTGAAGCCTGTGATTCAGTATTCGATGCAGCAGCGGAGGGAAAAGAATTCTTAATGGTAGGTACAAAATATCAAGTGGCTGATCTAGTAGCATCAGCTGCAACACGATCTCGATGTCACTACGTGAACGAAAAATGGCTTGGCGGTACGTTAACGAATCGGTCCACTACAGAAACACGTCTTCGTAGGTTTCAGTATTTGCAAAATGGAGAAGATACAGGAGGGTTTGACCGACTTCCGAAGAAAGAGGCAGCGATTTGGAAGAGATAATTACTTAGATTGAAGAAATATCTAGGTGGAATTCAATATATGTCAGATTTACCAGATATTGTGACAATTACTGATCAACATGAATAATCTATCGCTCTTGAGGAATGTATTATTCTAGGTATTCCCACAATTTGTGTCGTCGATACGGATCGTGATCCAGATCTCACAGATATTCCAATTCCTGGTAATGATGATGCGCGATCTTCTATCCGACGGATATTGGATAAATCAACATTAGCTATTCGTGAGGGTCGTTCAAACTCAAAGGTTCCGGAATCGACGGGTGGTGAAATTGGTAATTATCCCGACGATTCGGAATAGAGTGGCAAAATATTTATATCGTAACTGGTAATATTGTATAATTTTATTAGAGGAGCAATTTTTGAGATATTTGTATAGTGATAACTGTGACTCTTTTATACAGATTTTGCTATCCAAGTTAATTTTTTGAAGAAAAAAAAAGAAGGGGGGGGGGGGTAGGGTTAATATGCATATTGAGCAACTGAGGTTTGATGAGATTGATGATCCGTACCAAGTATCGAGCGTGGAAGTAGGTTAACATCTTTACTGGCAAATAGGAGACTTCCAAGTTCATGCACAAGTTCTTGTAACTTCCTGGGTAGTAATCGCCATATTGTTGGCTTTACCCATCGTAGCTACCCGGAATCTGCAAACCATACCGACTACCAGCCAAAATTTCATTGAGTATGTTCTCGAATCTATTAGGGATTCAACTAGGACCCAGATGGGAGAAGAAGAGTATCGTCCCTGGGTTCCGTTTATTGGAACTATGTTTCTATTCATTTTCGTTTCCAATTGGTCAGGTGCTTTGTTTCCTCGGCGAATCATTCAGTTACCCCACGGGGAATTGGCTGCGCCTACGAATGATATCAATACTACTGTTGCATTAGCTTTGCTTACATCAGTAGCATATTTCTATGCGGGTTCACAGAAGAGGGGTCTTAGCTATTTTGGTAAGTATATCCAGCCGACTCCGGTACTACTACCCATTAATATTTTAGAAGATTCTACCAAACCCTTACCGCTTAGTTTTCGACTGTTTGGAAACATCTTGGCTGACGAGTTGGTAGTAGCTGTTCCCGTTTCTTCAGTACCTTCAATCGTTCCTGTACCTATGATGCTTTTAGGATTATTCACAAGCGCCATACAAGCTTTAACTTTCGCTACTCTAGCTGCAGCTTATACAGGGGAATCTACGGAGGGTCATCATTAGAAGAGTCAACATTGATAGCTCCAACAGAGTATCATATCGGAACGATTGGGCGCGGTTTATTTGTAAGACCCATTCGGTGGGATCAATGTAGTAGGAAAAACCGTTTCTGTGGTATCATGATACAACAATACAAGACCCTATCCTCCCCCTTACTCTTTTCTCTTTCGGTTATTCAAAGGAGTGGGGGGGGGGGGTGGGGGATAGCTACCACCCGCTCCAGTTGAACTATTTAAAGGGATGGACACAAAGAGGATAATGATTTTCACCGCTCAGTCTGAGTACTCCAAGGGAAATGGACGACTGACAAGATGTTAGGTTTTTCCGTTCCTCTTAGAACTAATGATACTGAATCCCATTCATGTTTGTGTCCTGGCACGGCAAATAATAGTGTTCAATCTTATTCACGTTGAGACTAAGATTGAAATATTTCACTAGAGAACTATTCCGGAATACGCGACTCTCTTTGATCCAAGTCTTAACCCACGGATAAAATAGAATATCGTAGTGATAATTGTTTGTGAGGATAGAAAAGCCATTCTACCCTACCAAAAAGACCCCCTTACTATTTTGATTCGAACGTAACGGATGAGGGTATTCTATCTCATCATTACTAGTTTTGATCAGATTTATGCAGAACCATTATTTCAGTCAGTATTCACTAGAGAATTTTTGTCATGCCGAGACTAATTAACATAAATCTAATGGGACAATATTGATTAACGTAATTAAAATAGGAGGAGACTAATACGAACCCCTTGATTCCTGCTGCTTCTGTTATTGCTGCTGGATTAGCCGTAGGCCTCGCTTCGATCGGGCCCGGTGTTGGGCAAGGCACTGCCGCGGGTCAGGCAGTGGAGGGTATTGCGAGACAACCAGAGGCAGAAGGTAAAATCCGAGGTACTCTATTGTTAAGTTTAGCTTTCATGGAAGCTTTGACAATTTATGGACTAGTTGTAGCCCTAGCGCTATCGTTTGCGAATCCGTTCGTTTAATTTGTTTCTATTACAAGACATTTGGGGATCTTTACCGCCTCCTCCCTCTCCCTAAACTCTTCTCAAATAAATAGTGAACTGTTTGAGCCGGGGAGGGGGTTATTATATAATTATTGTTCCACCTATTTTACTGAGTCCCTACCGCATATATTTAAGTCCATTCATAACCCCCCCCCCCCCCCCTAGACCAACTAGACATCCCATAATTTTTTAACATATTGAATTTATAATTTTATCTCAGGCTAGACCAGACGTTACTTAAAAATTAGAAAACCTTTCGGGAGGAGAGGAAATATGAGAAGTGTAAGTGAGATCGTCGCTCCCTCAAGTTATTGGACTCTCGCCGCAAGTTTTGGTTCAAATACCAATATCTTGGAGATAAATTTGATTAACCTGATTTTGGTCCTAGGTGTATTATTCTACTATGGAAAGGGAGTGTGTGCGAGTCGTATATCCGAATAGGATCACCGGTCTCTTCCAGTTGCACTTGAAACAATAATAGGTGCAAAACCCCGACGAATTACTTGTAAATTAATGTTATGCAAGAACCAGAGCATTCCGTGGAATCGATAGAAAACTTTTTATTTTCATCGACTGATTCGGGAATATCATCAATATGGTTAAAGCTGAATCGCTTAAAGTCTTAGCAAAACTAGGGTTTTCTTTCCCCTACCGCGCAACCCAAGTCGCGGTCGGAGGTCTATTCGATATATAACATTCGTATCGAGACTAATTTAATTCCTATCATTCCTCAATAGAGAGATTAGAATATCTAAAAGTCACTAAATCTTGTTCAATTTGCTGAATAGACAACCCATACAAGATGGATACTATCTAGGAGAAGCGGCTCTGCCAATAGTCAAAATATATTGTCCATGAGAGCCCTTAATCCTTTTCAAATATTAATTATTCAATCTCTTCTAGTCGGTTCGAGATGGATCATACCAATGGATGGAGAGAGAAAGATGGCGGGCCCGTGCGTGAGGATATTGCTGGAATCTTCCACCCTATCGGGAAACACGGGCAGGAAAGCCGAATGGGTCGAAAGATCCATGTTCGGTTTGGGAAGAGATAATTAATCTTTGAAAATCAAAGGTATATGATCCACTTTCATTGATCAATTTCTTAGAGAATCGTAAAAGAACAATTTTGAACACTATTTCGGATGCGGAGGAGCGCTATAAGGAAGCTACCGAGAAACTTAAGAGGGCTCGGACCCGCCTGCAACAAGCAAAAGTTAAAGCAGCCGAGATCCGCATCAACCAACTTATGCAGATGGACAGAGAACAGCGGGATCTTGTTGATGCAGCTGATGAAGATTTGAGTAGGCTAGAGGATAGTAAAAATTATACAATTCGCTTTGAGAAACAACGAGCAATTGAACAGGTTCGACAGCAAGTCTCTCGACTTGCATCGGAGAGGGCTCTGGAAAGCCTGAATAGTCGTTTGGATAATGAATTGCATTTGCGCATGATTGATTATCACATCGGCCTACTCAGGGCCATGGAAAACGCAACCGATTAGCCTTCATTTCATTATGGAACAGGTTTCATTTTTTCTTTTCCTTCTTTCAGCAAGATACTTTGACAAAAATGGTAATAAACATTCGACCCGATGAGATTAGCAGCATCATTCGTAAGCAAATTGAGGGATATGTTCCAGAAGTAAAGGTTGTTAATATTGGCACTGTACCTTAAGTTGGAGATGGAATCGCCCGTATCCATGGCCCTAACAAAGTAATGGCTGGTGAATTGGTAGAATCTGAGGATGGTACGATAGGCATTGCTCCGAATCTAGAATCTGATAATGTTGGGGCTGTACCGACGGGTGATGGTTTAACCATACAAGAGGGAGGTTCCGTAAGAGCAACGGGAAAGATTGCCCAAATACCAGTCAGTGATTCCTTTGTGGGTCGTGTCGTAAACGCTTTGGCTCAACCTATTGATGGTAAGGGTCAAATCCCAGCTTCTGAGTTTAGATCAATTGAATCTCCCGCTCCAGGGATTATTTCGAGACGTTCAGTGTACGAACCTTTACAAACAGGTCTTATTGCTATCGACTCGATGATACCCATAGGTCGTGGTCAACGAGAATTGATAATTGGGGATAGACAGACTGGTAAAACAGCAGTAGCTACAGATACAATTTTGAATCAGAAAGGTCAAAATGTTATATGTGTCTACGTAGCTATTGGTCAAAAAGCTTCCTCCGTGGCTCAGGTGGTAAATACTTTTCAGGATCGTGGCGCTATGGAATACACCATTGTAGTATCGGAGACCGCAAATTCTCCAGCCACTCTGCAATATCTCGCTCCCTATACAGGAGCAGCTCTAGCTGAATACTTCATGTATCGCAAACAGCATACCTTGATTATTCATGATGATCTTTCTAAACAAGCCCAGGCTTATCGACAAATGTCTCTGTTACTTAGAAGACCACCTGGGCGAGAAGCATATCCGGGAGATGTTTTTCATTCACATTCTCGTCTTTTGGAAAGAGCGGCTAAATCAAGTATTCTATTAGGTGAAGGTAGTATGACGGCTCTACCCATTGTTGAGACTCAGGCAGGAGATGTCTCAGCCTATATTCCCACCAATGTTATTTCTATCACTGATGGATAAATATTTTTATCAGCAGATCTATTTAACGCTGGCATTCGACCGGCAATCAATGTGGGGATTTCGGTATCTAGAGTAGGTTCTGCAGCTCAAATCAAAGCTATGAAACAAGTGGCCGGTAAGTTGAAATTGGAATTGGCCCAATTTGCAGAATTAGAGGCTTTCGCACAATTTGCCTCTGATCTCGATAAGGCTACCCAGAATCAGTTAGCTAGGGGTCAGCGGTTGCGTGAGTTGCTTAAACAATCTCAATCAGCCCCATTGTCAGTGGAAGAACAAGTAGCTACTATTTATACTGGAGTTAACGGATATTTGGATCTACTAGACGTTGAGCAAGTTAAACGATTCTTGGTTCAGTTGCGTGAATATGTAACAACCAATAAACCTCAATTTGGTGAAATTATTCGTTCTACCAAGATATTTACGGAACAGGCAGAAATACTTTTAAAGGAAGCAATTAAAGAGTCAACAGAACTCTTTTTACTGCAAGAAAAATAATTAATGACACAGCGTGTGTCTGTTCTATGTATAGGGGAAGGGTTACTTTCGCGTTTCAGTCACTTTTTAATATATGCACTTATAAAATATGGAATTACGCCCAATAGGATTTGAACCTATACTTAAGGTTTAGAAGACCTCTGTCCTATCCATTAGACGATGGACGTTTGTTTTTGTTTCTCTATAGTTGAGAGTTGATACGCTCGGGCAGACGCTATATTGTGAACAAACAATAATTTTAGTTTGTTCACGATGTAGCTGATAGATTAAATAGACAAGGTTCGGGGTGGTCCGACCAATATTATTAGCGGGTAGCGGGAATCGAACCCGCATCAGTAGCTTGGAAGGCTAAGGGTTATAGTCGATGTCACTGGATGGTTATGGCATCTCTAATTCAGAACCGAACGTGAAAGTCTCTATTCATTCGGCTCCCTTATGGAAGGAGGGAAGGGGATATAAAATAGGAGGGGATGTCTATTTTCAGCTAAAAGGGATCGCTCCTCTATCTCTTTTGTATGAGAAGGAATACGAGGTAGCAAAAGCTTCTTATGAAGCTTAATATTTTATCTAATTCTTCATTTCTTGAATGTTACCGCGCGAAAGAAGCATCCATAACATCTATGTCAGTCTCGTCTGTATCTTGCATAACAAGAACATACTTCCTAGATGATCCCGTTGAGAAGAAAACTATTTTTACCAAATTCACAATTAATTAATTGATAGAGCGTGGTAAATATTTTTTTTCTTCCAGTTACTTCGTTCTTTATTTCTAATGGCAAGAATCTTTAGGAAAGTATTTTTCACCGAGTCGTAGAAGCAATTGCTTAAGTGAGAAACTGCTCGATAATCCTGATAAACCAGGATGAATCGTTCTGGAACTGTCGATCTCGGATTATTCTCCAAGGTTCAGTGACGATGAAACAAATACTTTAGGTGTCTATCCATAGATTTTGTTTTTTTTTTTTATCCTTCTTAAATAATTGTTTTGGGGCTCCCGTATATCAAAACAATTCTGCTTTGTTACTAATTAATTTGACTTTGCAAAGCAAAGTATAGGAGTAACTAGAATTACGTTTTTCATACCAACAATTATTACAGATAAGTATATGTACTTTTATAGAAATAAAGCTTTTTGATTTGAGTTAGTCGAAAATCGGTTTGATAGATCCCTTGACTAGTCAGCTCAAGATAAGACGAATCACACTTTTACCACTAAACCATACCCGCCACTATATAATAGTATTACATAAGCGGGTTCTCTGTCTAATCTAATGATGGGATGTTCCAGAGCTCCCTGACGTATTGGGGGAGCTCGGCCCCCCCCCTCCCCCTAAAAATATATGTAACTTAGTCTCTAGCGGGGAGTTGTTCCGCCTATGGGAATGAAGTTACAGATTACCCTTCCGGGCTGCCGATAAAGCGATTACTAGTGGTCCCGATGCAACTATTAGCGCCAGAACAGCAAGTTGTGCAATTACCTCTAGATTCATTATCTCTCCTTTTATCATCTTCAATAATATATTTCAGCGTCAAAACAGTTTCTTTGTTCCCTTTCTTTATTGGAATGGAACATTTCGGGTAGATCTGAATGGGTAGTTTCGTGTAGCCATGATGGACTAAGACTGATACAATGAATCAAGGCATAGCAATTTATAGAATTTCGTACGCCAATTATTTCTTATTTATATATATACAATAAGAAAGGGGGGATAAACAAAAGTAATGGAATCAATTTCGGACATTCAAATTATTTTGGCACTTATTAGTGCTTCTGCAACAAGCATCTTAGTTGCGAGATTGGCTATTGCACTGTACCGTTAATCGGTTCAATCTAATATGGAGAAGCAGTCTGGCTAATTCTAGCTAGGCTAGAAATATATCTATATATATATTGAGTCTGTCTCGGGAGGATTAATCTATACCTAAGATATTGATTCAGGATTCAATTCTCTTTATTCTATCTCCTTCTTCTCTTCCGAGGAGGGGGGGGGGGTTAAAAAAAAGTCTATTTAATCCAGGGTTCATTTAGGATTTAACTCTACAGCGTAGAAGTAGAAAATTTATCAGACAAACTGTTTTCTAACCTTCATTCGAAGTATAGACTTATATCCCAACTTTGTGTTAAAGTCCAGAGTAATATTTTGCTTGGAGAGATGGCCGAGAGGTCTAACGCGTCGGATTGCTAATCCGTTGTACAATCAATATGTACCGAGGGTTCGAATCCCTCTCTCTCCTTCAATAATTGATTGATCTGCTAACAGAGTAGTCTCGAGAAAACAAACAAGATTTTGACTCTAACTTAATCCTTACGCCCAGGGTTCCGTCCAGGATCGTTTGATAAGAATCCGAAAACGAGAAGGGAAACAAAAAAGATAACTACTGTATAGACAAATAGCTTAAGGGTAAGCATGATCTAATCTCCATGGTCATAACTATGGGTAAAATAGAATGGAACAATTTTGTTTGGAATATATATATAGATAGATATCTGCTCCTTCCAACTTACGAAAGAGAGATAAGGGATCAGGTGTTTACCAATAAAAACCTATTCTATGTCTGAGACTATACAGATCATCCCTAAAACTAACTATATATAGTTAGTTTTTTATCGAGCCGTAAGGGGTGGGGCGAATAGAGAAATCCCGAGTTAATAAACGTTTCATTACCGAAAACTCACTGCAGCCTGCCGTACAAAAGCTAGAAGAAGAAAAAACACTGGTATGACTGGCATTACATCCACAATCGGATCAAAAATAGCATAAGCTTCGGGTAATTTAGCAAAAAAAGCGTCATTGAGGTGAAGAGGATTCTCCAGATAGATGTTATACAAAACTATCATTTTTATTCTCCAATAACAAAGAATTTTCTTTTGAGACGGTGACATTTTTTAATCGGTCGACCTATCAGGTATATACTATTATATATTCTTTCATTCAATTAGGTAGAATAAATAGATTTAATATTCCACCAGACCAAATTAATAATTGAATGGGTCTATCATTGAGATCTTTTTGAGTTGATTTCATTGAATATTATTAGTTCCCAACTTTCCTTGGTCCCTTATTGTTGCTGTCCCCACATAACCAAGTCACAAGTAAGAAAAGGTTGACAGGAAAACCAAAGTATGAGAGTATCATTATACTGATCATTTATGGGGCGTGGCCAAGCGGTAAGGCAGCGGGTTTTGGTTCCGTCATTCGGAGGTTCGAATCCTTCCGTCCCAGATCTCGCTATATGGGAAAAATCTATCACGTTTCCGCATACTAAATATTGGGTAAGTTACAGCTGATATTTTTGGCTTTGGCTCATTAACCCCCCCCCCCCCCGACCCGTACTACTTCTTATTTCCCCTCGATGGATCTTCCAGTTTATATTATGATGATAAGCTGCATATAGCAATAGATCCCTTTATGATGCGGAACAAAAAAAATGATAATAAATTTAATTTATGAAATTAGCTTATTGGATGCATGCTGGACCTGCTCACATTGGTACTCTACGAGTAGCCAGTTCTTTCAGGAACGTACATGCTATAATGCATGCCCCTTTGGGAGATGACTATTTTAATGTAATGCGCTCCACGTCGGAAAGGGAAAGAGATTTTACGCCAGTAACTGCTAGTGTAGTGGATCGTCACGTATTAGCACGTGGATCTCAGGAAAAGGTTATAAATAATATAAGCCGAAAAGATGAGGAATAATGTCCCGATTTGATTGTTTCGACACCTACATGTACCTCTAGTATCTTGCAAGAAGATCTACAAAATTTTGTAGATCGAACCTCCTTATCTTCCAAGTCTGATGTAATTCTCGCGGATGTTAATTACCATTGAGTCAATGAGCTTCAAGCGGCGGATAGAACCTTAGAACAAATAGTTCGACACTATTTGGATAGGGCTCGTAAACAAGGTACATTGGACCGATCCGTCACGGATACACCTTCGGCAAATATTATTGGAATCTCCACGTTAGGTTTCCATAATCAACATGATTGTCGTGAATTGAAACGTTCACTGCGAGATTTGGGAATCCCAGTCAATCAAATAATCCCAGAGGGAGGGTCCCTAAAAGATCTAAAGAATTTACCGAGAGCTTGGTTCAATATAGTTCCTTATCGCGAAGTGGGTTTAATGACAGCGATTTTTCTCGAAAAAGAGTATGGAATGCCTTACGTATCAGTAACTCCCATGGGAATTTTAGATACAGCTGAATTCATTTCACAGATGGAGAAACTTGTCAATGCGTGGGCTTCGGTCCTATCAGAAGAAAAAGTTAATTATATATCATATATCAAAAATCAAACCAAATTTGTTTCCCAAGCGGCTTGGTTTTCAAAATCTATTGATTGTCAGAACCTGTCTGGAAAAGAGGTAGTAATCTTCGGCGATGCAACTCACGCAGCTTCCATTACTAAAATACTTGTTAGAGAAATGGGAATTCGTGTTAGTTGTTCAGGTACGTACTGTAAGCATGACACGGAATGGTTCAATGAGCAGGTTCAAGGCTTATGTGACGAAATAATAATCACGGAGGATCATACTGAAGTTGGAGATACGATAGCTTGTATTGAACCCTCTGCCATATTTGGAACCTAAATGGAACGCCATATCGGTAAACGTATCGATATCCCGTGTGGAGTTATTTCTTCACCAGTTCATATTCAGAATTTTCCCCCGGGACATCGGCCCTTTCTAGGTTACGAAGGAACTAATCAAATAGCTGATCTAGTCTATAATTCGTTTAATCTGGGTATGGAAGATCATTCACCGGACGTTTTTGGTGGTCATGATACTAAAGAAGTAAGCACTAAGTCCCTATCCACAGATAGAGATCTTAATTGGACCCCCGAAGCTGGATTAGAATTAAATAAAATACCCGGTTTTGTAAGGGGTAGAATCAAGAGAAATACCGAAATCTTTGCAAAACAGAATGACATTACAAAAATTACAGTCGATGTAATGTATGCGGCTAAGGAGAAATTAAGCACCTAACTTGATGAATTATTAAAATATTAGTGATTCAAAATAAAATAAAATCTAGGCTATTAAAATTAGAGTTATTCCGCGAATGCGTCATAAAGGTGATACCAGCAACCCCGGCCAGGACCGTTGCAGTAGTGAATAGTTAACAATAAGAGAATTCTTGACTTCTAGATATTATGGTAAAACTTCGCTCGAAGCGACATGGTGGGAAGCAACGTGTGGCTCGAACATCGAGATCGTTTTTGCGGAGTCTAGTAGCCGCCACTTCTTAACGGGAAGATGCTCTCGCTTCAACATTTGTTGAAACCCATTATCAAATGAAACTTGAAGAATCCTATCATATCTATCGGAGCTTACTCATTTATTTTTTTAGAGGGATAGTGTCTATGGTTATTTCTACAGAATGGAGCTGTGAAACCTCGTTATTCCGCAGTTGTTGGAGGAAAAACTGTTCTCATCAGGAACTTGAAACTAAAATCCCATTTGGATTATAAATCAATATCATGGAAGTGAACCAATTTAATCATTCGACCTGAATTGAGTCTTGAATTGTCGAATAATAAATAATTCACTCAATGCTAGATGGGTCAGTGAGGATAGGTTCTGTTGCTGCCAATTCCTGATTTGGATAACCCTTGGGGTTAGGCTCAAACCTAAGGATTCTCAGAATCGATTTACGAACGAGAGGATACCCGATACGCGATTTAATCCACGATTTAATCCAGTGGTAATGACGGTGAAGACTCTGATGTTTCTTACAAAGTAGTAATTAATTGGTAAAGAGATAACTCAAGAGGTGAGATAATATCCATATTGCACACACGTGAGTTAGGAGCATTCTCCCCACAATTGAATAGAAAACAAAAAAACGGAGCATAGTTGAATATTTCTCTATTTGATTGGAATTGCAACTTAAGCCGTACGAAATTAAAGTTTCATATACGGTTTCACGGGGGGGGGAGGGCGGGTAGGTTTACGTGCACCCACCCCGATAAATCACTTACCGAATAATTGCAATTCATGCTCAGTCCCGGCGAGAGGGAAAAGCCATTAAGGAGGTTGGGTTTCATGATCCGCGGAAAGAGCAAACCCAATTAGACGTTTATGCTATTGCTTCTTTTCTTGAGAGGGGGGCTCAAACAACAGAAACTGTTCGTGATATATCGAAACGGGCAAAGGTACCTGAACAAGTCAAAATCAAACTTTAATTAAAAATCAAAATTTAGGAGAATCTAATGGGCCCAGCTTACATTTCTTTTCAAATGTTTTTATATTACCCTTCTCTCCTACTTATACTCTATATCTATGCCGTCTTTATCATTCCTTTAAGAAGTAGGGTGTTCAGAAATGAATACTGGTTCTTTATCAAAGATTCCTTCGAAAGAAGTGATGTCAGACGTTTCTTCACGAAGAGGTGGGGGAAAGGGAGGAAACACGAATAGTCTCAATAAATAAAGTTGATTCCTTAAAATAATGTAAGGGTTGATTATTGATTCTAGATTCAAGTGTTTCGTATCATTCTCTGTGAGTCCCTTCAAGAGGCAGTTACAGTCCGGTAAAGTCTCAAAAATTAGACCGAAGATTATTTTATTTGGTTGAATATATCTCCGAAAAAAAAAGTCTTCGATGTTGAAAGTACCAATTCGGTTCATTCAGGGTCCCTCTTTTTGTAGAATTATCCTTCGCCTTCTTTTCTTTCCCCCCCCCTTTTTTCATCTTCAATCTGGTTATGACTCATTCCAAATAGATTGAAATTACTACTTATCAAAATTCGATATTCAATGAAGTTGTTGGGGTAAAATAAAGTGGCGAGCAGTGGGTAACGAATAAGCATAAACAGTAGAAATAGGCAAAGGTTAGGATCTTTATTTGTTTTAACGAGATGATTAGTAAAACAGATTTGTATATACAAATCTGTTCGTAATACGTTACTCGTAGTTTCATTTAATAATTAATATATTATTGTCAATCCAATTTTATTCAATCATCGCCGATTGTTGGCTGGGAAACTAGTATAAATTTAATGAGTCAATCTGTATGAACGAAAGACTGTTTTTCGTCATCCAGAGTGAGTTTCAGCAACTTTTGCAGATACAGGTGTCAAAATAATAAGTAATTGACCTAAAAGATGTGTATTTGGGGGTATTCATTATAGCCTGGTGCAGATTTGCAACTAACTTCTAAAATGAAATGGTTGATTCGTCGATTTTACAGCGATAATCAAATAACTCTATCTTCAGATGAACTTTCTACAGATAAGGATCCACAGCATGGAGAGAGATAGTTGCTAATATATTGAATATTTTGAATAAATCCCATTGCGTGAGATCTCGATGCTTGAGGGGTTACTACTACGAGAACCGTTTATGGATCCTTGTCCAGGTTTGGGACGTTACGGAAAAGTAAAAAAATCACTCTCAACCAAGAGTGTTTTTTGTATCCGTTTTTTTTTAAAGATGATTTTTACTCAATTGCTTATAAGCGTTTTTCAGATGGACCAAGCGTTGATTCAGTAGTTGGGGTGTATAGTATGATATCGGCGAAACGTCTAATTGATAGGATGCGTCACCAAGATTATTCAGAGATTATTTATTCAGAATCTGGTTGAATTTAATCCGGTAGCTGGACTGCAGATTCGTATTTTTACGCACTTTTAGAAACAATATGCTTAGTTTTGGAAATACCCCTTCTGTCTCGGATAATACCTTTCGTTATGAAAAGAAATAGTGATTGGAAACCTTCTCAATCCATTCAATCAATATTTCTATTCTTTGAGGATAGATTACCGAAATCCAACCATGTTCTAGACACAAAGATACTTCAGAATCTTCATTCAGAGACCCCAATTCAAATGTTTCGTCGACGAATCCAGGATGCCCCGTTTCCACATCTATCAAGGTTAGCTCTCCATAAATACAGAAATCTGTCTGTGAAAAGTTGGAAGGGAAATGAAAAAAAGATTGACATTCTACTTTGGAATTTCTACATCTACGAGATTGAATCATTACCGTTGTTTATATGGAAACAAGTGTATAGGTCACAATCAAGATATTCTGTATCTACCGATCAGAATAACATTACTCGGAAGGAAAGACACGTTTATAGATATGGGCCCCAATTTGATACAGCAAACGTCGATTCTTACCTCACTCGGAGTTCGTGCATTCACTATGGAAGATATAGGAATCATTCCCTCATAGCTTTTGGAGGAACCAGGTATTTTGCAATAAAATGGATTTATTCTATTTTGATACTTGTAGAATCCCATTGTCATTATCGGACTGAATCTAATCAAATGTGTATCAAATTATTACCCAACGGTTGCGTATCATTTTTAGGTTATACTTTAGGTGTTCAATCATTAACAAAAAAAGTTCGAGTTGGAGCCACAGAGGGGTCACACATCAGTCTTTCCAGCGCCAAAAATTTGTTATCCAAAGTCCCAATTTCGCTTCTAGTTAAGCTTATGGCAAAAGAGAATTTTCGTGACAGTACCGGACGTCCAGTTAGTAAATTAGCTTGGACTACGTCAACAGATGATGATATTTTAAATAGATTCGTACAAACTTGGAAGATCTTTTCTCTCTATTATAGCGGGTCAATAAATCGAGATGGATTGCGTAGATTGAGATATATACTACGATTTTCATGCGATAATACTTTAGCCTGTAAACACAAGAGTGCAACACGCTCGTTGCGACGTAGATTTGATTCAGAAATATTATTGGATAATTATTTAATTAAATATGATATGTCTCCTGCGTCCAATACACTTAACGTGTTAAATAATCAAAGAGTTTGGCATTTGAGCATAACCCGGCCTGTCTTATCGACACTCGGTGCATTAGAGATATGAGTCTAACGTATCTGTTTGTATAAATAGACCTATGTTCCCCTCTCCCTCTCTTACCTTTTCCCTCCCCCGCTCCATCTCATTCAAACCTTGTTGTTGAATCATTTCATTTATCAAATACAAAAATTGTGTTGTCGCAGTTTACAGAGATACAAAAGTACCTAAATAATTGGTTGATCCTTCAATTGGATGTGAAACAAAATTTTCCATCTTCAAATATTACCCTGATTTTTATTACGAATAATATTGATTACTTCCTCTCACTTTGTAACTTGTCAATTTTTCCAGAATATATTTTGATTCTCACTTTAATCACAATTATTGTCATTGATTTGTCATATAAGGGTAAAGATATACTTTTGCTTCATAGAATTTCACTAATATCTCTGTTAAGTAGTATCGTTCTTTTACTGTGCCAGTGGGAAGTAAAATCTGTTCCGATTGCTCCCGAAAGTCTTCAGATCAACACTCCTAGCAATATATTCAGATTATTTCTCTTGATTCGTTCACTACTATCTGTTTCATTATCGGTTGATTACGTACGATGCACAAAAATAGCTTTAGCAGAATTTTTATTATTTATTTCAACCGCAGGTTCGGGGGGAATGCTTCTGCGTTGCGCGAATGATTTGGTAACGATTTATGTAGCCTCGGAGTGCTTAAGCTTATCTTCCTACCTTTTATCTGGATATGCCAAAAAGGATATAAGGTCGAACGAAGCAACTCTAAAATTTTTATTGATGGGTGGAGCAAGTTCCTCTTTTTTAGTATATGGTTTTTCTCTATTGTATGGCCTTTCTGGCGGAGAGGTTCAGCTTAATAAATTAGTTGATGGACTCCTATCTAATCAGATGTGTGATTCTGTTGCAATCTATACCTCTATTGCGTTTGTTGTGGCAGGAATGGCTTTCAAACTTTCTCTCGTTCCATTTCATCAATGGACTCCCGATGTATATGAAGGAGTGTGATTCGTTTGAGAAACAATTCAGTCTTTATAAATAATCCCATAATAATTGATTTGTTTCTTTGCAATATCTTACAGGCATGTGGGAAACAAAATAACCTTCCCGAACCAATATTTGCAGCAATAACTGACTCTTACCGTACGGCAATTCGTGGGAATCGCCTGAGTAATCTTGGAGTAATCTTGCACGGGTAAAACAGAGTAGAATAAAACAAAACAGAAAATCTAGTAGATTTAGTAGATAGTATTTATCTCCCCGCAAATAATCTATCTACCAATTCTCATAAAGTTTATCTATTAGGGGTAGGTCCAACAAAAGAAGGCAGGTTATGTAGATGTAGTGGTAGAGTTACCTTGTTTACATAGATTTTATCTTCTTGTTGATAGAAGTTCGACTGGTTCGGTCCTTCAGAAGCTTTCGATAGATTCTTTCAACTGAAGAAATCACCCCAAGATACAATTGTTACGTCTGTTAGGAACGAAAAAAGTCATAATTTCTATCTCCCGCCTAATGTATGTTCTTTTCAATCCATTAATTGTTTGTCCCGTGGAAACGAGTTTCATGTT